CCCCCCCCCCCGCGCGCGCTCCGCGCGCGGGGGTTTTTATTAATTTTTAGTTTATTTTTTTTTTTTTTATTCAAATTATCCTTTGTTTATTTTTTTTTTTTTATCCATATTTAGGTTAATAACCTGGCTCCCCGCGCGCTGAGCGCGCGGACGTATTCCCCGCGCGCTCAGCGCGCGGGGACTAGGTTATATGTAATATAAACTATTCTTTGAAAACTTAAGGATTCAAAAACAAAAAGCTAGGAGGTTTTAAGTAATAAGATAAATAATTACTTTTTAAATATTAAAATAATATGCCACAACTAGTTCCATTTTTTTTTGTAAATCAAGTAATATTTACTTTAATATTACTAAGTCTTATATTTTATACATTTAGTAAATATATATTACCATGATTTGGTCGTTTATTTATAATACGTTTATTTATTAATAAGTTATAAATTAAAAATAAATTTAAATTTGTATATTATAATAAATAAAATTATAAAAATTAAAAAATTAATTTAAGTATAGAAAAAAAAATTTTTATATTATGTTCGAATATAATATAAATTTAAGTCCCTTAGATCAATTTGAAATAAAGGATTTTTTAAGTATTAACTCTAGTATCTTAAATAGTCATATTTCATTATCTAATATAGGTTTATATTTAATAATTGGTACAATAATTATATTATCATTAAATTTATTAGCAACTTATTATAATAAAATAATATCAAATTATTGAACAATAACTGAGGAGTCAATGTATGCAAGTATACATAGTGTAGTTATAAATCAAATAAATCCTAAAAAAGGGCAAATATATTTCCCATTTATATATGGATTATTTTTATTCATATTAATAAATAACTTAATAGGGTTAATTCCTTATAGTTTTGCATCAACATCTCATTTTATTTTAACTTTTTTTATTAGTTTTACTGTAGTTTTAGGTGCTACTTTCTTAGGATTTCAAAAGCACGGGTTAGAATTTTTTTCTTTTTTTGTACCATCAGGTTGTCCTTTAGGTTTATTACCTTTATTAGTTTTAATTGAATTTATATCATACTTAGCTCGTAATATTTCTTTAGGTTTACGTTTAAGTGCTAACATATAAGATGAGATTAGGCCCTCACTCTTTTGTGTTCAAGAACCAAATTCCGGGAAAGCCCTAAAGCTTTAATAACTAAAGATAAGACGGAAACTTCTTATCCGGCCTCATTAATGACTGAGGGTATAGTAATATCATTAAAGATTCTAGAAATAGGAATGGGTGACCGCGGATCTAAATCAGACAATTGTCTGTAAAAGAGCAACGAGTAGACGGTTCTTCAGTATTTTAAATGCTGTAAGGTGTACTCTAGTCGCTGGGAAAGCCAGTTTTTGGGAGAAATTGAGTAATCCAAGATTAAAGTTATCACAATAGCCTGTCCTAGCTTTATTATTAAATAGTTAATCTCCTTTAGAGAAATAAAGTATATAAACATCTTTTTTTTATCCTACATATTAAAAAAGTGTAAATTATATTTATTTAAAGAAAGGATAAAGTAATGAACGATTTATATTATATAATTTAACAAAGATAATCTATAAATTTATCTTTATATATCATTTAAATAACACTAGATCACCTAGTTATAATTCTCAATCTAAAAGATTTTTTAGTGTTAGACAAATTGGTATTAGAGCATATTCAACTACAAGTAATTCTTCTACAGATTTAGCTGTTTTTTCTGATGCAGATAAAGACAAATTAGATATTCTTAACTATGTTAAAGGTAAATCCGGTATTTATATGTGAATTAATAAGCTACAATAGAGAATATGCGTATTGCAGCTAATAATAGATATAAATCTCCAAGATTATCTGCAGCTCAACCTAACAGTATAAAAGTTGAGGTAGTGGATTTGGAAACAAATACTTCTACTAAATATGATGCCATAAGGGGAGCTGCTCGTGCTCTAAATATTGATAGAAAATATATAGAACATTACATTTACTTGAAACAGGATAAACCTGTTTTAGGTAAATATACTTTTAAATTAATTAAATCTGATGATAAAAATATTGAAAAAATTCAAAAAACTTCTAAAAAAAATAGAAGTTATTAACGTTAACACTAAAGAAGTTACAATATACACTTCTATTGGTGCTGCTGCTAGAGCGTTAGGTATCGTCAAGCTAGTATATCTTTATATATAAAGGAAAATAGAATTAAACCTTTTAAAGGTATATATTTATTTAAATTAGTTTAAGATTACTGGTTAAGATTTAGATTATTAATAATCCCGCCCGCTCGCGGAGCGGTAAGGTGTAATGTTTTTATAGATTATTAAAGTTTTATAATTATAAAGTTAAGGATAAATTTGTGAGACGACTAAGTGGTCATATGTTACTTGTTATTTTAAGTGGTTTTACATATAAAATAATGATGTCTGGCTTATTATTCTTTATTTTAGGTTTAATACCTTTAGCTTTTATTCTAGCTTTTTCTGGATTAGAATTAGGTATTGCTTTTATACAAAGTCAGGTTTTTGTTGTTTTAACTTGTAGTTATATTAAAGATTCTTTAGATTTACATTAAGATAGTTTTTCTTTATAGTCTTCTGTAATTGTTAATCTTTTATATCAATCTACCCTATTAATTTAAACTTTTAATGTTATATTCTATATATTTTTATAGGAAAGTCCAAGGCTTAATATGTGAATGTTAAATAATAATAATAATTAGAATTATGGAATTTTTACAGAAACAAATATTAACTTAGTATTTATAATTTGTTATATGCGAAACTTATCCTATCACTAAGCTTTTTTTTTAGAATTATTTATATATTAACAGGATCAGGCTTATTTATATCTTAGATTTAGTTTAAATTCTTTATATCTTTTTTTTTTTACTTTTTAAATAATTTATAATAACTATTATTTTGGTAAGTAAGATGTAAAGGTTATAGTTTAATTAATAATAGTATTAAACATTGAAAGTTCAATTCTTTCTTCTTCTTCTATAAAAAATTATTATTAATAGTTAAATGTATAGAGATATTAATATAATATAATAAGTAAATAAATAATAATAAATTTTCTAGGCCGGAAGGCTCCTCCGGATAACCCCGAAGGGGGACTAATTAGTATTTAATTAATATTCTCATACAATTAATATATAAATTAAAAAAAATTACAAAACGAGGTATAATTAAATAGTTAATATAGTAAAAAAAGCTATTTAAATACTAAAAAAAGGAAAAAAATTATATATTTAAATTGTTATCTTCTTATATAGAGGAATACACTATAACACGAGTATAAAGGTAGATCCTCATAATTATTATTATTGAGTTTGATGATGGCTCTGATTGAACGCTATCCAAGTGCTTGACACATGCTAATCGAACGTCACCATTCTTTATGTGTGGTGAAGTGGTGTAATGGTGAGTAAATAGTATTTTGGCTACCTTAGAGTAAGGGTAAATCCCTTATAACTAAAGAAAAAAAAATTTCGCTCTAAGATGATAATTAATATTTCGGTAAGTAGTAGAAAAGGTAATGTCTTAACTAGCTATATACCGTAGTCGTGACTGAGAGGTCGATCGACCACATTGGGTCTGAAAAAACCCCCAATGCGTAATTGTACAGCAGTGAGGAATATTGGTCAATGGCCTAACGGCTGAACCAGCAACTTGGAAGAATGTAAGTGTATTAATATTTATTAATGCAATAACGCTTAGATCGTATAAAGTTCTAAATAGATTAATGATAATGACTATTATCTATTTATAAGTCTTGACCAAATTGCGTGCCAGCAGTCGCGGTAATACGTAGAAGACTAGTGTTAGTCATCTTTATTAGGTTTAAAGGGTACCTAGACGGTAAATTAAACCTTAACGGGTACTTTTTTACTAGAGTTTTATATGAGAAGGGGAGTATCCTTGAAGTAATGTTATAATATTTTAATAACAAGGAGACTGGTAAAGGCGAAGGCTGCCTTCTATTAAAAACTGACGTTGAGGGACGAAGGCTTGGGTAACGAGAAGGATTAGATACCCTAGTAGTCCAAGCAGACAATTATGAATGTCATAAGCTAGATAAATTTCAAACAAGTTGGGCAACTTGTCGGGAAGAAATTAAATTATATTTAGCTTATAAATGAAAGTGTAAGCATTCCACCTCAAGAGTACAATGGCAACATTTAAACTGAAATCATTAGACCGTTTCTGAAACCAGTAGTGAAGTATGTTAGTTAATTCGATAGTCCGCGAAAAACCTTACCACAATTTGTATATTATTAAATTATTACACGAGCTGCATGGCTGTCTTTAGTTAATGTCGTGAGATCTGGTTAACTCCTTTAATTAACGAAAACCCTCACCTTATTTCTTTACATAAAGTGGTTCACCGCTATATTGGATAGATAAGAGGGATTAAGACAAGTCATCATGGCCATAATATTGTGGGCTTTAGACGTGCCACAGATACCAAGACAAAGGGATGCAATATCGTGAGATGGAGCTAATCCTTAAAATTGGATAGTATGGATTGTAGTCTGTAACTCGACTACATGAATAAGGAATTACTAGTAATCGTGAATCACCACGTCACGGTGAATTAAATCTCAGTTAGGCACTAACCACTCGTCAGGCGCCGAAAGATGTATGTGCAATAAGTTTGGTTAATGAATAAGCTAAGATATATAGGTAGATATGTATAGGTATTCATTTAATCTTCGTATGTATGACTTTAATTGGTGTTAAGTCGAAATAAGGTTCGTGTAATGGAAATTGCACGGGATTGATAAAACTTATCAAAAAATTATAAAAATTTTTTTTTTATTTTTTTTTTTAAGGAAGGTTTCGTTTGATGGTTTACGAGTTGAGCTGTAAACTCAATGGCTTTATGTCGTCGAAGGTTCAATTCCTTCTCTTCCTAGATAAGAGCTATCCCCTATTTTTAAGTATTTATCTTACTATTTACCCTTTTAATACTAAATATTGCTATTTACCTTTTCCCCGTTGTGATTTTTAGGTTTACGACTATAAAGTACAGGGAGAATTTATACTAATGTAAAAATGTTTAGTTTATATTATATTAATGATGTAATAACAAATGGTTATAGAGAAAGTTGATTAGATTTGTTTGCGTTTATTTGTATATTATTTGGAGTGTTAACTATTACTAGTAAAAATCCAATAGTATCAGTTTTATTTTTAATAGGGTTGTTTAGTGTTATTTCTGTTTATTTAATAATGGTGAATTTAACTTTTATAGGTATATCTTATTTATTAGTTTATGTTGGGGCTGTTTCTATATTATTTTTATTCATATTAATGCTTATTAATATTAGAATTTCAGAACTTTTAAGTAAAAGTAATAACTATTTACCTTTAGCTATTTTATGTGTAATAGCTTTTGTTTATATATTAGGACAAAATATTCCTTTTAATAAAGAGGTAGAATTTAATAATATATTAACTGAAAAAATAAATAAAAATGAATTATCTCAAAATTTCTCAGATAAATCTGAGGAAATATATTTAGTTGTAGGAAATAATTGAGATACAACTTTAGTTGATGTAACTGATATAAGTAGTATAGGTAATATTATGTATACAAGTTATTCTATATGACTTATAATTACTTCTTTAATACTATTATTATCTATGGTAGGTTCTATAGTAGTTACTTTAAAGGTTAGCAATCCTAAATAACAATATCTGAAAACAGGTTTAAATTAACTAAGGACATCCTTTAGTTTCACATTTCGATTAAAATTTATAATAGTAGCTTAAACTTTATCCCCGCGCGCTCCGCGCGCGGGGACCCTCCTGTTCTTTTTTTTTTAATTATAAAAGATTAAAAATTTTTAATAGGAATATTAGGTTTTGTTTTAAATATAATACTAATGAATATTTCAATAATATAAATAAGTTATTATCAATAAAAATTTTTATTTTAAAGTTTATATATATATAAATTTATTATCGTAACTATGATTTCAATTTGGTCTATATTTAAATGACTTGATAGAGGAATTATTGAGTCTTCAATTATCTCATCTAATGAATAATATATTTCAGATTCTGATATTCATATTAATGAGGTAGATATTGATCTTCCACTGATGATATATTGTCATCCAGATGATTATATACCGTATGAAAAAACTAAAAAATAGTCCCCGCGCGCTCCGCGCGGGGGGGACCCCGGTTAAAACTTCTTGTCTTTTATTAAATATATTAAGCTTATTTAGTTGGTAAATGCTTATTTAGTACTAGTATATTTAGTATATTATAACTATATTTAGTTTTTAATCCACTAATCTAACCCTTTATAATATTAGTTTAAATTTAAAAATTTATAATTTAAAATAACCCGGCTCCCGCGCGCGGAGCGCACGGGGGACTTTTAAAAAACTTTTTTTCTTATTTTGGTTTATGTGACATGTTAGTTTAATGGTTAGAATAATGTGCTACGGACACATTGATATAAGTTCGAGTCTTATACATGTTAAAAAATAGCGGAATAGTTTTGATCCTAGTTCGAACACAAAATTCAGATACTCTTTATATTTTAGTCAGATTTTAAACTAGTGTAGTATTATTTATAGTATCAGAAGCTTTATTTTATTTTTCTTAGTTATTTACTTAGTTCATAATCACCTAATATTGAATTAGGCACAATGTGTCTTTGCTATGTGTATAAGTGCTATAATCCATTTAAACCTCTATTAAATCTTATTGTCTTCAGGGGTAACTATTACAAATAGTCATCATTCTTTAATACAAGGAAATAGAAGAGGAGTTTTATATGGTATAATCTTTACAATAATGTTAGCACTAATATTTAGTAATCCAAGCAGCGGAATATAATATTAATTTAAATAGTATAAAAAAGTTTCGGGATTATAATGAACTTTACGAGGTTAATCTCAATTAAACCCTAAGATTCTCAAGACTAACTAATAGAATTTTTTGCTATAAACGTTGAATTAAATAACGCAGCTTTTACTTATGAAATACTATGGCTTAATATAAACGTGATATGAAAAGAGTCCCCGCGCGCTCCGCGCGCGGGGACCCCGGTAAAAGGAAAATCTATAAAGAGGTGGTTAAATACACAAGAATAAAGGATTATTTATATTATGTACAAATAACCGGCTCATAAATAGCAAAACGAGATTTTAAGTAGATTAACAGGTTAAATCTGATAAATAAAAATAACAAAATACTATAATATATATTAAAATACTGTATATAAGAGTGAGTATAATATAAATCTCAAGTAGAAGTCTCCTATCTTTAACAACAGAGTTAAGGATTATATAATGCACAATCAGTCCTCAACAAGATCAGTATAAACAAAATTTATAATGATTACTTAAGTTTTTGTGTTTAAATATTTACTTAAAAAAATTTTTACTTAGTTATATTTACCTTGATATTTTTTGCATTCCTTTTGTATTTAATAATAAACTGAAAAGATGTCGAGTATTACTTTTTTTTTTTTTTTGGTACCAATATTAGCTATTTTATTATTAGTTATAAATTTGGTATTATCAACACATAATCCATATCAAGAAAAAGATAGTGCCTTTGAATGTGGTTTTCATTCATTTTTAGGTCAAAATAGAACACAATTTAGTATATCTTTTTTTATATTTGCATTATTATTTCTTTTATTTGATTTAGAAATTTTATTAGTATATCCTTATATAGTGAGTGCATATTTTAATAGTTTATATGGTTTAGTTATTATGCTTGTGTTTTTCCTTGTATTAACTTTAGGGTTTGCTTTTGAGTTAGGTAAGAATGCCTTAAAAATTGAAAGTAAACAAATGTTTACTTTTAACCCAAAAAAATGAGAAGGATATTCATTAATTTATTCTAATAAATAATATTAAAATCTAAAAAATTATTTAAAATTTAATTTTGGGGTTTGGAGTATGAGCAGATGGTTCTGTGTTTTGACTGCAAATCGAAATAATGGGATTCGATTTCCCCATGCTCCTTCTACCACCTAAATTTTTATAAGTTTCTAAATTTATTATTTTTCTATTAACATAAGTAGTAAGTGTTTTATAATACTACGATAAATAATTAAAAAATTATAATAATAGTTATAAATGATTAATTACTCTTCCTACCAATCTCACTCTTTACGTAAATATTAGGAGTGATTAGTAGGATTTACAGGTAGAGAGGGTAAATTTAATATAAAAATAACAGGTATTATTTTTTTTTAATAAGTAGTATAAGCATTATTAAACTATAGATTTAATAAAACATAATTGTAATAAAATATAAGAGATAAAATTACTAATAGTTTTTTTAATTATAGTCTAACAAATTAAACTATGAGTACATTAACATCAATAATAGAAACTTTAGTTGTAATACTACCTGCTTTATTAGCAGTAGCTTTTGTAACAATTTCAGAGAGAAAAACAATGGCCAGTATGCAAAGAAGATTAGGTCCTAATATAGTGGGTTACTATGGATTATTACAGGCATTTGCTGATGCATTAAAATTGTTATTAAAAGAATATGTAGCTCCTACACAAGCTAACATAATATTATTTTTTTTAGGTCCAGTAATAACTTTAATATTTTCTTTATTAGGTTATGCAGTTATACCTTATGGTTCAGGATTATTTATCTCAGATTTTAGTCTAGGTATTTTATATTCTCTAGCTGTATCATCATTAGCTACATATGGGATCTTGCTTGCAGGATGGTCAGCTAATTCTAAATATGCTTTTTTAGGATCGTTAAGAAGTACAGCTCAGTTAATAAGTTATGAATTAATTTTAAGTTCTATTATATTATTAGTAATTTTATTTACTGGTAGTTTAAATTTAACTGTTATAGTTGAATCTCAAAAAGCTGTTTATTTTTTATTTCCTTTATTTCCTGTTTTTATTATATTTTTTATTGGATGTATTGCTGAAACTAATAGAGCGCCTTTCGATTTGGCTGAGGCTAAGATTTGGCCTCATTAAAGATCACTATTTGCTGAAAACTTCTAAGATAGAACAATCAGCAGGAAACCAGTAATTTTTGGATCTTCAGAGACTATTCGTGATCATTTAATATAAATTATATATTAATTAAGATATAGTCCTACTTAACATGTGAATGTTGAATAATTGAAAACATACAAGTTTGCTGTTGTGCTTAGAAATAATCAATTTAAATCTACTTATATAACTAATCCTTTTCTAACTTTCCAGACTAAACAAATGATATTTAAAAGATATTATTCTTATTCAAATTCAGATAAAGGTTATGAATCTGAATTAACTCCTGTTTCTATTTTAACTTTAAGGGGTTTAAATAGTAAAGATACCATTAAATCTTATAGAGATATTTTAAAAAATAAAGGTGGTATTTATTCTTTTAAAAATATTGTAAATGGAAAACAATATATAGGTAGTGCAAAAGATTTTTATATTAGATGTATTGAACATATTGAAAATAAAAAATCTAATAGTGCATTACAAGCTGGATTTATTAAATATGGTTTAGATAAATTTAACTTTGTTATTTATGAATATTTTACATTTGAAAGTAAAATTTTAAGTAGTAAGGCTTAAACTGATTTAGAAACAGCGTATATAAAAAAATTCGATTATAATACTCTATATAATTTCAAAGCTAGTGCTACAAGTTCGCTAGGTTACAAACATACTGAAGAATCTAGATTAAAAATGGTTGAGTTTTATAAAGATAAGAATAATCATCCTATGTTTGGTAAAAAACATACGGCAGAAGCTCTTGCTTTAATCAGTAAACCTGGTGAATTAAATCCTATGTTTAATAAAAAACAGAGTGAAAAAACTAAAGCTATGATAAGTAAAAGTATGAGTAAATATCCTTTAGGTGTTGGTATTTATGATTTAAATGACAATTTAATTTCAAAGTTTAATAATAATACAGAATTAGCTAAACATTTGAATATTTCTAAAGTAACAGTAGGAAAATATTTAAATAAAGGTCTTATATATAAAAATATATATCGATTTAAAGTAATACAAACTTAGTATGATTTTTTTTTTTTTTGGAATCAGAACTTGTTAGTGGTTTTATGACTGAACACTCTGCATCTATTTTTGTCTTTTTTTTCTTAGCTGAATATGCTAGTATAGTTTTAATTTGTTTATTAACTAGTGTTTTATTCTTAGGAGGATATTTAAATTTTTTACCTTTATATTCTTTAATTTATATTTTAAATTTAATTTCACAATTATTTGATTCTAATTTTATTTCTGAAGATTCTAATTATCTTTTTGTTGATTATAATTCTTTTTTCTATGGGTTTTTATTTAATGGTTGTTCTAGTTTAAACTTAGCTTTTAAAACAGCTATTCTTATTTTTATATTTATATGAGTTAGAGCTTCATTCCCTAGAATTAGATTTGATCAATTAATGTCAACTTGTTGAACTATACTTTTACCTATTATTATTGCATATATTATCCTAATACCTTGTATAGTATTAGGTTTAGATATTTTACCTTGTAATTTTTCATTACTATAATCTTATTTCACTTGGTTAAATTATATTTCTTTTTCATTAAAAAGTTTTTTATTTTGGTTTTTAACTATTAAGTCCCCGCGCACGGGGACTTTTTTAAACTTTTTTTTCTCTTCTAACATTTTTATCCTAGTTAGAATCTAGGTTAAGAATTAAAGCTCTTATAGCTCAATGGTAGAGCAAAATACTGTTAATATTTGTATAGATGTTCGATTCATCTTAAGAGCTTGTATCTGCTCGTTTGTCAATACCTATATTTTATAAATTAAAATAGACAATTATAATTTTTGTTATTTATAGTATCTATTATATATATCTTGTATAATAATATAAATATTAGCCTTATCTACTTATATTTTTTATATTTACTTTATTTTTTATATCTATTTTTTACTTTTTTTTCTATATTACCCTGTATTGCTTTATATATTTCCCCTTTTTTCAAAAAAATTGTAAATATGTTAATTGTTTTTCTTTCTAAAAAAAAAATAATTTTAATAATATTCATTAAAATTTAGGTCATATTAAATAACAATCTACCACTAGTTATACATTTATAAGGATGTACGGTTTAATATTTATATAAAAATCAGTTATATAGGATAAAATAAGGAAAAATAAAAGAGGTAAAATTTTATAATATATTTAATGAAAAATACAAATGAAATAATTCAAGATTTTAAGATAAATCTGACGAAATGTATTAGTCCCCGCGCGCTCCGCGCGCGGGGACCCGGGGTTGAATTATTTTATAATCAACGTAAGATCTTAGTAGTATAGGCAATATTCTGTATAGAGGTTCTTATAGAAAATTGAAAAGTGAAAAACAAGGTTGGTAGCTCAAATTTGGTTTTATTTACCGACCTTTGCACCGAAAACTAAAAATTTTCAATAACTCAACCTTAAACTTTCTTTTCATTTCTTTAAATAATTTATAACTATTTTTGAAAGGCAAACTATAGTCCCCGCGCGCTCCGCGCGCGGGGACCCCGGTTAAAGTAAAAAAATTTATAAAGTTCGAATCTTACAAAAAATTTAAATTATTTGTTCATATAAATGAAGAGAGAGGATAATTCAACTTTTTAATTAGTTTACAGATTAAATATAAAGGTAAAAAAAAAATACTTGATAATTTAATATAAGTTCAAATCATCATATTATTAGTTAAGTTAGTCCCCGCGCGCTCCGCGCGCGGGGACCCGGGGTCCCCGTTATATATTAATTAAAAAAAAATTAATATATTTAATTAATAAGGGTGGACTTTAATGCTAAAGATATAAATACTCTATGCACCAAATATAACGAGACCAAAGCTCGAATACTACTTAATCTAATATATTTTAAATTCTTTAATAAATCTTACTGTCTTTGGAAGTATTATATGTAGTTATATTAAAGGTTAGCAATGATTAATGAAAAAAAGAAAGGCATGATAACAAAATTTAATTATCAAAGACATCCTTATCATTTAGTATCACCTTCACCTTGACCTTTAAATACATCAATAAGTTTATTTACTTTAACATTAACAGGTGTATTAACTATGCATGGTTTTTCTAAAGCAGGTTATATATTAATAATAGCATTTTTAAATTTAATTTTTTCTATGTCATTATGATTTAAAGATATAGCATCAGAGGGTACTTTTTTAGGAAACCATACATATGCTGTTCAAAGAGGTATAAATCTAGGTGTAGGATTATTTATAGTATCAGAAGCTTTATTTTTCTTAGCTATTTTCTGAGCCTACTTTCATAGCTCATTATCACCTAATATTGAATTAGGTACAATGTGACCACCTATGGGTATAAGTGCTATAAATCCTTTTGAATTACCTCTATTAAATACAATAATATTATTGTCTTCAGGAGTAACTATAACATATGCTCATCATTCTTTAATACAAGGAAATAGAAGAGGAGCTTTATATGGTATAATCTTTACAATATTATTAGCACTAATATTTACAGTATTCCAAATAGTGGAATATAATGTATCATCTTTCACTATCTCTGATGGAGTATATGGTTCTACTTTCTATTTTGGAACAGGATTTCACGGGTTAATACGTGTAGCCCCAATAATATATAGTTATATTATACTTAAAACAACAGATAATAAAAATTATAGTAATAATACAGTTATAAATGACGAATTATTAATTACTATTCCATCCAATGAAGGATCTAACTCTTATTATCTAAAAAAAGATTTTTTAGAGTGATTAACAGGTTTTACAGATGCAGAGGGTAATTTTAATATAAAAATAACAGGTTTATCTGAAAATACTTTTAAAAGTGTTCAATTTACATTTCAAATAGGTCTTCATAAAGATGAAGAAGAAGTTTTAAATTTTATAAAGAATAGTTTAAAATGTGGACATATTTCTAAATCTAACAATAAAGTAAATTATTTTGTAAATGATCTTAATTCTTTATTACATGTAATATTACCTATATTTGAATATATTAATCTTAATAGTTCAAAATATCACCATTTTGATTTGTTTAAAAAAGCAGTATATTTAACAAAAGATAAAAGACATTTGTCAGCTAATGGAAAATTAGAGATAATTAAATATAAAAAAGATATGCAAAATATGTCTGGGAAATGAGTACCAAGTTTTTTAAATAGTAAGATTAAAATAACTAAATTTTGATTATCAGGTTTTATAGATGGAGAAGGGTCATTTACAACTAATAAATATGTTCCTAGATTTAAATTAGAAAATCATGTTAAGGAACTAGAATTGTTTAATAAAATTAAGGAATTTCTCAATGTAGGTAATATTATGCTAACTTCTAAAAGAATAGATAGAGATAATAGCAATCCTACTATAGTTTTAGAAGTTAATAAAATTAAAGAATTAAAAGATATATTAATTCCATTAATGTATGATAATGGTACTATTCTGCTAAAAACCTTAAAATATAAAGATTTTTATTTATGATTAAAATTAATAAATATTTATTATAAAGGTTATCACACTTTACCAGAAGGTAAATATATATTTGACGCTATTAAACTACATATTAATAAATATAGAATAACAACTAATTTTTCTTTATTTGAAAAAAAGCAACAAATATCCCTTTCAACTATAGATGTTTTACTTTCTAAACTTTATTTACTGGATAGTCCTTATGAAATTAAACAAGGAGTTAGATATTATAGAAATACTAATAAATTGGTAAGTGAAGCTACAAATATTATTGTTATAGATAACGATAATAATAAAACTCTTTATAAAAGTTTGTCTGAATGTGCTAAAAAACTTAATATAGGAAGAAAAAAAATTAAACACTGTTTAGATAAAGGTGAATCTTATAAAGGTTATACATTTGTTTTAAGTTAATATAAAAATATATATTGAAAATAGAGTTAATAGCAAGAAAACCTTATTAAATTATAAGATAATTTGCTGCCAAGTTTATATTGTAAAGCAATATATACAGGTTCAACGACTAGCTAATAAATATTAAGTTACTTTTTAAAGTAAAAGAATGGCATAAAACTCTACATATTAATTTAAACTTCTATATCCCGCGCGCTCCGCGCGCGGGAAGTAGTTTAATAATACTAATATGAAGATATAGTCTAAACAATAATGGAAATTATTGAATTTTTGTTCACGTTATGATTGGTACTGCTTTCTTAGGTGTAGGTTTATTCCGTCTTTTATCTTATCACTTCACTGACCATCATCATTTAGGATTGGAATCTGGTATTTTATACTGACATTTCGTTGATGTGGTATGACTTATTTTATATGTTGCTTTTTACTATTGAGGTTATTAAACTTGAATTATTTATTTTATCGTGTATTTTAATTCTATATATTCTTTAAGAAATATTAATTTATGTGTTAACTACTTATATAGTAGTATATATACATTAGTTTTTTAATTTATTATCATGTTTTTTATCTACTTATAGAGACTTTAGTTTAATGGTAAAACATGTGACTTTTAATCATTATATTATGGGTTCAAATCCCATAAGTCTTAAGTTTAATTATTCATAAAAAATAATTCCATAAAAAACTAAAAATTTTTAATATATTATACTAAAAATTTAAAAGATTAATCTAAATAAACGGCTATAAGTTAATGGTAAACTAATCGTCTTCCACATGAAAAATACCGATTCGAGTTCGGTTAGCCGTATAGGGTTAGTAACTTAATTGGTAAAGGATTTTCTTGTCGAGAAAATAGATATCGGATCGTAGCCGATTTAACCCGTTTTTAAGTTAAATTAAGGAAAAGTCGCTATAGGTAAAGCAAGATATTTGCTAAATATTGTGTATTGACACTTAGATGTTCGAATCATCTCTTTTCCGAATAAATGAAAAAATATATAAATTACTATATTTATTTATGAATTAAAAATATAAAAAATTTTTAATTGAATGTTGTAAATTAAGGAAGGTGATAAAAAAATTTTTAGTACTTTTCTTTATCTTATATTATTAATAAATTGTAAATAATATTAAGTAAATAGACTTATTGTTATAATAATAGTAATATATAATAAATTAGTTAATATATTAAATAATGTTACTTAGATGATATTATTAATAATTTATAAAAAAAAAAATTAATAAAGGTTCCTTAACTTAATTAGGTAAAGTATACTTTTGATAAAGGTAGGATTAGCGTTCAAATCGCTAAGGAATCAAGATAAATTGGTTCATAAATATTTAACTATATGTGTAAATAAATTTGAATATTTAACTATTTATGAAAAAGTATTGAAGATTACACTGATATATCTAACTCTTTATTAATATAAATTAATAAAGGACTATACGTTGTTTAATTAGGACAATAAAAGTTCATTAGGGAAATTATGAAAAAACAAAACCTAAAAAAATTTAATTATATTATTGTAGTCTTAATAATGAAAAATATTAGATAAAAAATATAAATTATTTCAGGTTCGAAAAAAAATATAAATAATAATATTTATAGGTAAATGGGATAATATTATAAAAAACCATAAATCTATAAAAAATATAAATAAACTAATAACTACTGAGTTAAATAAGAGTATAATTTAATGGTAAAATTTGGAGCTTCAAACTCCACCTTCTCAGTTCAAATCTGAGTGCTCTTGAAAAGAAAAAATGTTAATTTCGTAAATAAGCATTAACAATAGAGAATTGACTGAGTGGTTTAAAGTGGTAAGCTTGAGACTTATTTGGTCCAAAGACCACATCCGTTCGAATCGGATATTCTCTGAATAAAAATAAATATACAGGTTAGAGCCAGGTGGTTAGGCGTCTCAATTGGGATGAGGAATTGTTATGTTCGAATCATAATAACCTGAATATTTTATAAAAATTATATGTAAGATATAATTCTTGATATAAATTAATATCAAGGTAAGTATATAAAGAAACTATTATGGAAAATTAGCTATATATCAAAGATACTTAGTCGAACTAAAATCTAAGAAAAATCTAATAAAAAAACAAAGTGAATTGAAATATCTTAGTAACTTTAGGAAAAAAAATCAAACGAGATTCTATAATTAGTGTAAGCTAATATAGAAAAGCTTCAAAGTAAAATGGAAAAAAATCTGTTTGAAGAAAATAGGGGAACCTTCCTCTAAAGCTAAATATGATATATAAGCGATAGTAAAAAGTACCGTGAGGTAAAATTTGAAATAGTAGTTTTATAAGCAGCTCAAGTTAAATCTAAGTAAAAAAATAAGAGCGTACCTTTTGCATAATGGGTCAGCAAGTTAAAATTAGAAGCAAGCATTTATTTATTTAAGATATGTTGTATATACTATTATATATATCTGTTAGTAATAACATATATATATTTGGTTACACAGAAGCCCCTTTGTAGTAATCGACCCTTCCTCTTACTTCTTTTTATCTCTACGTAAAGAAAGCAATGGATAAAAAAAAAAGAAGGGGGAGAGTTCTCTTATATACACTTATACGAACTAAATAATTGCCCAGATAAACCAATTATGAAAAAATGAAAAGTTTCTAAATTTAGACCCGAAGACTAGTGATCTTACCATGATCAGGGTTAAAAAGGCCCGAACGGTTTATCGTTGTAAAGATATCCGAGGAATTGTGGTAAGTTGGTGAAAGATAAAACTGACTAGTAATAGCTGGTTTTCCGCGAAACCTATGTGAGTAGGTAGTTTAACTAACATCTTAGCAGGTACAGAACTGTGATCTCGAACAATAACTAAAAAATTAGATTTTGTAGACATCGGGGGATCGTAGTGATTTTATCGGAGAGTATTTGCACTCGGAAGGGCAAAGATGAATGTTGAATAATCGGACATAGTGCGATAAGGTTGTATGTCTAAAGGGAAACAGCCCAGAACAAGAGTTATAAGGTTCCAAAATTATTGTTAAGTGAAATTAAGGATGTTAATATCAAATACAATCAGGAAATAGGCTTAGAAGCGGCCATTTTTTGAAGACCTCGTAACAGAGCACTGATTTAAAATTAATAGATATTAAAACCGAAAATATAACGGATCTAAACAATATACCGAAACCTTGTACATATGTAAAATATATAATATATTCTATATATGGGGTAGCGGAACATTGGATAAATCTTAAAATTTATTTCTTATCAAGAGTAAATAATAATGGGGGCTAATAAGAAAAATCCAAGAGAGAATGCTGACATGAGTAACGAAAAAGGAATAAATTTCCTCGCCTTAAGCTTATGGTATTTTAATTAAATTTCGGTATCTAAGTAAGTAAAGCTATAATATAATATGATTATCAAGTATCTAAGGAGGGTATATAAGGTATAATCTTATTATATAAAGATCATCATAAAATAGTGTGTTAATTTTTATGAGTCCCCGCGCGCTCCGCGCGCGGGGACGCGTCCCCGCGCGGTCTGCGCGCGGGGACCCGGGTAAATATAGTTTAAAATGATGAATTAGATTTTGAGAAATAAAAACCTTTATTAAGTGTTAAAGGTTCAGGAAAAAAAATCAAAAAATATATTCAATACTAATTGAATGAAATCAAAGTCATTCTATAATTTCTTATATCTTTTCATGATATATATTACATCTAATAGAAATTATAGAATAGTATGGGAAGGGGGTTCTATATACTGCTGTATATGTAGCAGCGACAATACCGTACCTAAATACTAACACAAGTAAGCAAGTAGAGTATACAAAGGCGTTTGAGTGAACAATCCTTAAGGAACTCGGCAAAATGACTACCGTAACTTCGGGATAAGGAGGGCCATTATAATAGATATTACGAATTAAATACCATAATTTAGTAAATCTAGTTTATAAGAGGAAGCATAGAATAGTGTTGTACGACTGTTTAATAAAAACAAAGCACTCTGCAAAGATAAATTATCTAAGTATTGAGTGTGATGTCTGCCCGATGTCGGCAGGGTAACTGATTTTCTTAATTTTAAAAAATTAGGTTTTGATGGACACCCCGATCAATGGCGGCCTTATCTATAAGGGTCCTAAGGTAGCGGAATACCTTGGCCGTTAAATGCGGTCTTTGCATGAATGATTTAACGATACAACAGCTGTCTCGAGGATTGGCTCAGTGAAATTGAATTAGCAGTGCAGATGCTGCTTACCTCTAGGTAGACGAGAAGACCCTATGCAGCTTTACTGTTACCTATCAAGGATATAGTGATAATTTTCAGTGGATAAGGTAATTCATTTGCAATTGGAACACCTTTATTTGTTCTATTATATACCTAAATGATAGGAAGGCAGTTTATGCGGGGCACAGATCCCATAAAAAGTACCTGGGTATATCCAAAGTTCATATTGTAAATATGTAAATTATAAATTTACAAACTAATAATTTATCAATTATCCCCGCGCGCTCCGCGCGCGGGGACCCCGATAAATTATAAATTTATTTTGTTATTAATTATAAAAATAATTATCCAGTTATTATTGTTTTAAAGACGAATTTATATTACTGTTAAGTAAGATTTTAACTATAAGGTAAATAGTTGTAAATATATTATTAATAAAAATATTAATAATAAACTCATATAAATAAAAAATAAGATACTTTTATATATATGATATTAAATTTTACTATAAAAGTTTAATGGCTTAATCTTGCTTTACTGTTTGACTTACAGGTCTATCAGTCGCGTAAGCGGGGCATATGATCACAAGATGCAGAAAGGAAAGGTCTTGGATTCTAGAAAAAGTTACGCTAGGGATTACTTGTTAGTCCTCCAATGGTGTGAAGCATTGGTAAAATATTGGGAAAATTTCAAAAATAACTTATATTGCATTGCAATTTTTAAGTCTATTTGAAGCGAAACTTATTTAAGCATATTTTTAAAATAAGAACGTTCAACGACTAAAAGGTGAATAGTGCTAATAATAAACCTTTTATAAATACCCAACATATTTATTAACTATATGATTTATTATTAGATATATTTATATATCTGTATAATTATTAATGTTTAAAAAACATTAATGAAATAGATTTAATTTTTAATAATTAAACTATATTATTATATAATTCTATGCAATTATATTAATAACTTAATAAAGATTCTAATGCTAAATATTTTAAAATTGAAATTGAAAAACAGCTATAAAAATGTTAAAGTTAAAAATAATAATAATAATAATAAAACATCTTTTTTAAAAAAATTTGAACCAAGTGTAAGAAATTGAAAAAATAGTATTTATGCTTATAATAAAAATACTTTAAGTTTAATACCAGAAGCTAGTAGATTAACAATAAAATTAATTAAAGGTTATTTTAATTTATATAGTTTAAAATTAGAAAAAAAATTCAAAAAAAAATCAAAAAAAAATTTAAAATTAAAAAAATATTCTTCACATAAAATATTTATAAGTGATGGTCAATTTAAACATACTAATGATTTAGTTAATATAACTATATATTTTTATAATAGACAATTAAAAAATTATATAACTAAATTAAGAAGAAGATATATAAGAATTTTTAAACAAAAAAAATATAGATTTAACAAAAAATTGTTATTAATTAAAGAGAAAGGTTTAAGATATATAAATATACAAAACAAAAAAAAGAATATATTAAAAAAACAAAAAATTTTGATTTGAAGTAATAGATCTCAAAGGTTTATAACTACAAAATATCAATATGTATATCTTAGACGTTTTATAAAAAAATCATTCTACAAAGTTTTACTATTTATATATTTTAGACAATTAATTTTTATTAATGAATCTAAATTTAAGAATTATTATTTACAAGGTTTAACTAATTTAATAAAAAAAATATATAAAAAAAACATAATATTTAATTTTGTAAATGTTAAATATTTTTATTTAAATAGTGATATTTTCACACAATCTTTATTATTAAAGATTAGAAAAAATAGAAGAAAATTTTTAAAGTATATAAAAACTTCTATTTTAATATCAAAAGTAAAAGAAATTCAATATAATCCTATCGTTAAATATTCTTTAAATCTTAAAGCTTTAAATAGAACTAATAATTTAGATATGACTAATGCTTTATTGTATGATATCTTTTTACAAAATAAAACTAAATCAAATTCTTTGAAAGAAATCGTTTTAAATAATATAAATTATAAAAGATTATCTGGTGTTAGACTAGAGGTTGGAGGTAGATTAACTAGACGTAATACTGCTTCAAGATCTATATCTAAAAAGATTTATAAAGGTAATTTACTTAATATTTCTTCTTCTGAAGAGAGTAATAGTTTTACATTATTAAGAGGAAGTTTAAGATCTAATTTAGAATATACTAATCTAAATTCTAAAATACGTAATGGAACATTTGGTATTAAAGGTTGAATTAGTGGAGGTTAATTCTTATTTATTATATTTCTCACCTTAAAAATTTATATAGTTAATAAATATGAAGAAATAGTCTGAACCATTTTGATAGAAATGGAAATAAAAGATTAAAAGCTTTTATGATAACATAAATTGAACAGGCTAATATGCGCAAGAGAGTACAAATTGAGTGCGCGGTTTGGCACCTCGATGTCGGCTTAGCCCTTCCACATGAATGTAGAAATCATGAAGGGTTCGACTGTTCGTCGATTAAAGGGCTACGTGAGCTGGGTTGATGTATTAAGCCCTATCTATACATTAGATAAAAATCAGGTTAATTGCAAAAAAATGTTATTCAAATAGATGTTGTTTATAACACAATTTGCAGCGAATAAAAATCGTTCAACGACTAAAGTTTATACTTCATGAATACCTGAATTACATTATATATTGTAGTTTACTTATCGGTTATAATTAACCATATAATAATTAATATATTTAGATATATTAATGAAATAGTTTACTATTTGAAATAGTAACATAGATTAATTTATTTAATTATAATTATTTACATAAAAATGACACGTACAACTTTACTAAGATTTTTAAATGCTCTTTATAAAAATTGTGAAGAGTACAAAATTGATTATAGAATAAAATTAAATTTGCCATCTTATTTACATCAAGTACTTATAGGTTTATTATTAAGTGACGGTAGTTTAGAAAAAACTAGTTCTACTAGTGCTGCACGTCTAAGTGTAATGTTTGGAAGTTTACATATTTCATATTTATTACATTTATATAACTTATTTGAACCTTATACTAATACAAATAGTGGTATTAGATTTATTGATGTATTTAATAAAAAAACTAAAGTTTCATATACGCAAGTAAACTGTTAGTTTACCGGTTTTATTACTGTATCATAAAATGTTTTATATAGCTAAATCAAAAAGTTATATAAAAATTGTACCATCTAATATAGAAGATCTAATGACACCTGTTGTTTTAGCTCATCTAATAATGGGAGATGGTAATTTAAAACCTAAGGATAATATTATTCGTATTTATACTAATAGTTTTTCAAAAGAAGATGTAGAAAGATTAGGAATTGCAATTACTAAAAAACTAGGTATAATAGTTAAAGTGGTTTCTGATCGTAATAATCAATATATGATAACTATAAGTAGAAATAAATTAGAATTAGTAAGATCTATAGTACTACCTTATATGCATCCTAGTATGGTATATAAGTTAGGTTTAGAAGCTAAAAATATAAAAGGGCAATATTTTAAGTTAGAAGATCATTTAAATGATATTTAAATAAGCTACATAAATTTTCTCCTTAAACTACAATATATAATGATAATAAGACATAGTCTGAACCATATTGAAAAATTTGGAAATAGAGATAAAGAGCTCTATGATAACATATATTGTTAATACGTCGTGAGACAGTATGGTTTCTATCTTCTAGAGGTAATTAGAGTAAAAAATAGATAGCCCCTTCGTACGAAAGGAGTTGGGTATATTGACCTATGGTTTACCTGTTGTTTATTTTTTTTCCAAATTCCCTTGGTAATAAGTAGACCCTTACGTGGTCTACTAAATAATCCAAACTAACGTCTAATCAAGGAATATGTCTTGTCTTAATTTAGAGATTAGAAGTAAAGGAGTTAATAGTGATTCCGAATTAATTCCTAAATTTATACATTCACTAATGTATGAATTTTAATAGGCATGGCAGGAAAGCTAAGTCAGTTAAAGATAAGTGCTGAAAGCATTTAAAGCGCGAAGCTTACTATATTATACTCTTATATAAACGTAGTATAATACTACGTATAAAATTTATTTATTTTTCTGGAAAGAAAAGGCACAGAAAAATTATTTTTTTTTATAGGCTTTAGTTATAAGAATTTTAATATTTTTAGACATAAAGTACTAATTAGTTAATATACTAATTATATATCATATACTGACTGTTCAGTCATATTATTCAATTTTAATCAGAACTAACCAGTTCTGAGGTATATGTAATAACCTGGCTCCCCGCGCGCTGAGCGCGGGGAGGGGGGATTCCTTAAAAACGGTATATATATATAAATATAAATATATATATCGTTACTATATATATTATTACTTTTTTGCCCGGTTAGCATAAAAGTAATGCAACCGTTTTGTAATCGGTTTAAGTAAGTGCGATACTTGCACTGGGCTTAAAGACCCAATGGTCAAGTTTGGTTAAGACATAACTTTTTCACTGTTAGTGCGAGAGTTCAAATCTCTCTTGGGTTAAAAGAAATTAGCTCAATTGGTAGAGCGACCACTTTACACGTGGTATGTTGGGTGTTCGAGTCGCCTATTTCTTATCTAGTTTAATAACTGGGAGCTCGTCCCGCCTCCGGGTGAGTCTCCGGATGGGACTAGATATTTTTCTAAATTTAAAGTTATTTATAATAATATGGTAAAACTGTTAAGAAAAAATAAGATTAACCTTTTTATAGTTATATTCATAAAAAAAACAGATATTACACGAGTACGACTCTCCTATTTTTAATGCGGATTGATGTAATAGTAACATATTTGGCTCATGATCAAATTATTTAGGTGCAACTCCTAAGTCCGCTTCCAAGGCTATAGCTTAATAGGTAAAGCCAGCTGCTCATGATAGCTTTTATAAATGTTCGAGTCATTTTAGCCTTATGTTTTTTCATTTAGTTTTAATCCGAGTGCTGGAATTGGTAGACAGTCTTATCTTAAGATTAAGTGACGTAGGTCGTAAACGTTCGAATCGTTTCTCGGATAATGTTTATTAAAATTCTATCAGTCCCCGCCCGGTCGGCGGGCGGGGAATCTTTAATACTTTTTATATATTGCAATATAGTTATATGCCATATTGTTTCTTTTATCTCTTTTTGCATTATTTTTGACAAATTTTAAGTCTGGTCCCCGCGCGCTCCGCGCGCGGGGACTGAGTCTATTATTGATAAAAGATTTTTATTATATAAAAGGTAAATTACTTCTAGAGTTTTAAGGATCAATAACTAATTTCCCCCGCGCGCTCCGCGCGCGGGGAGCCGGTATACTTCTATATTTTTATATTTTTTGCTGTGGGCCTTCTTTTATAGCAAAATAATAAACTAAATGTATTTACGAAAATAATGAGAAAATGTTTATATGAAATAGATATAAATTTAAGTAATCGTTACAGGGGCCATAGTTTAATTGGTAAAATAAGCACCTTGCACGTGCCAGCTTCAGGTTCAATTCCTGATGGCTCCAAATTTATTATAAAAAAAATATAAATAATAGCTCGAGAAGCTCAATTGGTAGAGCGGAACACTGAAGATGTTTAGGTTATAAGTTCAAGTCTTGTCTCGAGCATATTAAATGGGTATGCTGAAATTTGGTAACCAGGTTCCGTTTAGGCCGGAATAGTTTTAACTTTACAAGTTCAAGTCTTGTTACCCATATAATATGTTGTCGACTAATAGGTAAGTCATAAATTTTTGGTGTTTACTATTGAGTGTTCGAATCGCTCCAACATAATATATTCTTGCTATATAATTGAATATATTCTTGCTTTATAATTGAATATATAAATATAAAATTGTTATTTAGCCAGGATAGTTTAATTGGTAGAACAATAATTTCATGAATTAAGAATGAGAATTCAAATTTCTCTCCCGGCTTTAAAAAATAAAAATTTTTATTAAATAACTTATAAAAATTTAAACCCTATTTTTATAAAAAATTTATTGGTGGGTATAGTTCAAAAGGTAGAACAGCTGTATGTGGCATAGTATATCCTTGTTCGAGTCAAGGTACCCTCCTTAAAGAAGATTAATAATGTTTAATTATCCTATGTCCCCGCGCGCTCCGCGCGCGGAGGACCGGGTTATAATAACTAAAAAACATCTTCATAAACTATTACTCAATCTATCCCCGCGCGCTCCGCGCGATTAAAAAATTATTAAATATAATTGTATATTTAAAAATTTTAATTTGCCATGCGAAGATGGGTCATGCTAGTTCCTATGTGTCAGCCTAGCATTTTAGTTGAATCCATTAGGAATTATACAACTAAAAATTTGTCAAATGCAGGAGGGTCAACAGGAAATAGTTTAGTAAACTTAATAACGAATATAAGTATGTGAAAAGAAAGATGATTTTTATCGACAAATGCTAAGGACATAGGTACGTTGTATTTAATGTTTGCATTATTTTCAGGTTTATTAGGGACAGCGTTTTCTGTCTTAATCAGATTAGAATTATCAGCACCTGGTGTACAATATATAGCTGATAATCAATTATATAATAGTATAATAACAGCTCATGCGATCTTGATGATTTTCTTTATGGTTATGCCAGCCTTAATCGGGGGTTTTGGTAATTTTTTATTACCATTATTAGTAGGAGGTCCTGACATCATTTTCTGTTAATAGGTGTCGTGGGTGAAAATCCCACCTAGTTGTTATAGACTTTCGTGGCAACGATTGAGCGAAACACGAGGTAGCTTTTTGTATATTATATAAGAATCTAAATAACAACCGGACATGGTGAAAACGGTTAACGACCCCTAGTTGAAGACCGTCGGTGGCTTAAATACATCGCTACAGACTGGTTCACCTACGTAGAGCTGCAATTGCTCGCGAATGTACAGTCGGAACTTAGAATCGGCCATATAGTTTACAAAGGCTGATTGGTGTGCAGGGCCCTCCAAGCAACAATGTATACTTGTGAGGGGAGTGTGCAGAACACGTATAAAACACCTGTGGGGCAATCCCACTTAAGATAACTAAGTTTGGGCATTCCCTAGATTGAATAATATTAGCTTCTGACTATTAATACCAAGTTTATTATTATTTATATTTGCCACTATAATTGAAAATGGAGCGGGTACAAATACCTGTGCCCGAGTAGTAAGTAATTACTATATTGAATATCACTGTTTGCTGGAATATCCTAATATAATAATATAGTAAATATATACTATGTTTATATGTTTCGAAGGACAATCAGCAGGAAACCATTAATGGATCTTCAGAGACTACAAGTGATACACCATCCAACCTGTACAGCGGGATGGTGAAATAGATAGTCCTATTTTATACGAAAGTATAAATAGAATAGACTATATTTTATTTAATTCACCCTTCACTTATTAAATAAAATATTACAATCTTCCTTTAAGCATCGTTTATTAATTCTTCATCTAATGAGACTAATAAGTTATTAGGTCATTATTTAGCTGGATTGATAGAAGGTGATGGATCTATAGTTGTACCTAAAACAATTATAAATCAAAAAGGTAAATTGTTATACCCTGTAGTACAAATCACTTTTGTAGAAAAAGATGCACCTTTAGCAAAAAAAATTCAAGAAGTTTTAAATGGAGGAACTATGGTGTATCCTAAAAATTAAAAATATTTAAATCTTTTGATTCAAGATTTAAATTCAATACAAAATATTGCTGTACTTCTTAATGGTTAAATGAGAACCCCTAAAATAGAGGCTCTACATAGATTAATTGATTGATTAAATGCTAGATTAAAAGATAAAACTAATATATCTAAATTAGGTTTAGATAACAGTTATTTAGGGAATAATCCTTGATTAACTGGATTTCTAGAAGCAGATGGTAATTTTTTTTTTGTAGCTTCAATTTGAATTCAAACGGTATAGCTGAGACAGTAAAAAATTATATTCTCAAAAACAATTGTATAAAGTTACTTCTAATATACCAAAAGAAAATAACTCTAATTTCCAAATAATGGAAAAAATTAGAGAATTTCTTGGCGTAAAGATGGTCAATGAAATTAAAAAAAAGAACTAAGGATAATTATGTATAATTATCCTATGAGGTTAGAACAAAAAAAAAAACATCTTGTGATCTTTTAATAAATTATTTATCAGTCTATCCTTTATTTAGTTCCAAACATCAAGATTTCTTAAATTGACGTGAATTTCACCACATAAGATTGACTAGAGAGTATAAAACTAAAGAAGGTACATCAAAATTAATCTACTTAAAAAACAGCATGAATACTAAAAGAACTCAATTTAATTGAGATTCATTAAACAGTTTTTACTGTTAATGTAATCAGGGTTAACAATAATGAGAAGGATAAAGTCTATTCTTTTTTTTTGACAGGTTGAACTCTTAAAATGGGTAGGGAGTTCTTTAGAGGCGACTCTAAAAAAACAAAACTCTTTTCGATGCGTGGACTTCTTCAATTATTTTATATAATTAAAATAAATGTTATAGACTACTCATGTTTTATATTAAATATATCATATGTAAAAATGTCTATTGCATGGAGACGATACGCCTGAGTAGTTAATAAATATTATTCTACTCATCAGAGACTTAATAAAGAGTATCTTAAAAACAATAAAAATTGATTTGAAGAATGGTTAGTTGGTATGTCTGATGGAGATGGAACGTTTCACATAGCATATCACAATGGTAAATGGAATTTAGTTTATAAAATAGCTTTATCTAGATATAATTTAAGGGCTCTTTATTATATAAAAAAACAACTTTGTGTTGGTTCTGTTAGTAAAGATGGAACAAAAGGGCAATTTGTTATAAGAGATAGAAAAAATTTAGCTAATTTTATATTTCCTATTTTTGATAAATACCCCCTTTTAACTAGTAAACGATTTGATTATTTGAAATTAAAAAAAGCTTATGTTATATTAGAAGATAAAAATCTATCTAAAGAGGAAAAAGATAAATATTTATTTGAATTAAAAAAAGAATCTCTTCCTGTAAATTATATATCAGATGCTTGATATAAAATTAAATTACCTTTTGAAATTACGGGGACTCATGATATTAATCAAGTTATGACTAAACCATGAGTTGTAGGGTTTATAGAAGCCGAAGGTAGTTTTTACTTAGTTTCAAAAGATAAAACTAGAATTGTACATGGTTTTGGCTTAACTCAAAAGTTAGATAGTATAGTATTAGAGGGTATTAGATCTATATTACATATACCAACAGTTGTGAGATTTAAATCAAATCATAATCATTATATATTAGATACAACTAATTCAAAAGCTATTGAAAATATTATTAAGTATTTTCATAATACTATGAAAAGTATGAAATCTGTTGAATATAGAATTTGAGCAAGATCTTATACTAAATATAAAGGAAATTTTGATAAATTGTTTGTAATTAGAAATATTATTAGAAAACTTAAAACTAAATTAATGGAAATTAGTGATTTTTAATTATAAAATAAATAATGTATGTTTTTAAGATAAAGGTATAGTCCGAACAATGAATAAATTCATTGAGTGTAACGATAGTTAAAAAAAAATGAGGTTACCAACAAATTCGTTACCCACCGTTATCAGGAATACAAAGTCATAGTGGACCAAGTGTTGATTTAGCTATATTTGGTTTACATTTAAGTGGTATTAGTAGTTTATTAGGTGCTATTAATTTTATCTCAACAATAATTAATATGAGAAGCCCTGGTATCAAATTACACAAATTAGCATTATTTGGTTGAGCTGTTGTTATAACAGCTGTATTATTATTATTATCTTTACCTGTTCTTGCTGGTAGAGTAATTGTGCCAGCTTTAAATTTGGCTAATTGCTGGAAACTGTGATGTATCACACAATCAGCAGGGAAATCTAATTAGTCCCCTCGCGCGCTTCGCGCGCGACGTTTATACTTTTTAGAAATCTTCAGAGACTATACGCCAGAGTTTATTTGCTGTATTGGTATAACTGTAAGTTTAAATGTTTTACATGATAAATTAGTCCCCTCGCGCGCTTCGCGCGCGACGGTATAAGACATTATACAAATCAAACTCTATTTAGTAATAATTCAAATACATAATTCTATAGCGGGTCTAATAGAAGGTGATGGTACAATACATATACCTAAATCAGAAAGATCTATTAAAGGAAATCTTAATTACCCATTCAAATAGTTTTTCATTTGAAAGACTTACCTAGTGCAAAAGGAATTAGGTTTTTGATCTATTTCTAGAAAAAAAGGTCTTAATGCTTATATTTTTACAGTTAACAACTATGATGTTACTTATTAATCTACTTAATGGTAAAATGAGAACTAATAAATTATTTGGTTTACATAGATTAATTGATTGATATAATCATTATAAAGGTACTACTATAGAAAAAAAAGGTTTAATACTGAACCTGTTACATCTAATGCTTGATTATCTGGATTTCTAGAATCAGATGTCATTTTTCAATTAGAAGTACTGAAACTGGTAAATACCCTAGAATAGAGTGTAAGTTTGAATTAAGTCTAAGACAAATAGACCATAATAATAAGGATAATTTATTCTTTCTAAAATAAATTGCTATTAATTTTGAATCTGAGGTAAAATCTATTAGAAACCCGGGTCCCCGCGCGCGGGGACGCGCGGGGACTGATAGCAAGCATCCTCAATATAGAATTAGAACAACAAATTTAAAAGCTAATTTAACAGTTGTTAATTCTCTTACAAAATATCCTTTATTTGGTTCAAAATTCTTAGATTTTAAGGATTGATTAGAAGTAGTTAAACTTTTCGAAAAAGGCTCTTTTAATCATAAACTTAAAATGGAATATGTAAAACAAATTAAATCTAATATGAATGACAAAAGAACTGTCTTTGTATGAGATCACTTACAAAATTTTTACAGCCTTAAATAAATAAAAAATATGTCCCAACATACACGAGTGTATGAGAGTCTGCTCTAAACTTAGTCCCCGCGCGCTCCGCGCGCGGGGACGCGTCCGCGCGCGCTCCGCGCGCGGGGACGCGTCCCATATGGAAATTAATAAGTTTTTAAGATATTAATTTATCATGAGATTATGTCTCGTAGACCAAGAAAAAATTTGGCAATTACAATGGTATTAACAGATCGTAATTTTAATACATCTTTCTTTGAAGTAGCAGGAGGAGGTGATCCTATCTTATACCAACATCTTTTCTCGAAGAATATTTTTAAAAGTTATTATTTATTTATCTTATTAATTTCATTAAGTATAATTTGTAAAGATATTATAATTTATAGAAAATTTTCTACTTTATCCCCGCGCGCTCCGCGCGCGGGGACGCATCCCCGCGCGCTCCGCGCGCGGGGATCTAGTTTAAATAATAGTTGATTAGCTGGTTTTACTGATGCAGAAGGTTGCTTTACTTGTTCAATTAGTGTAAAAGCAGATTTCAGTTTTAATTTTAATATTGCACAAAAATGAGAAAATAATAAGTATATTTTAGAACATTTATGTTTATTATTTAATGCAGGTAAAGTTACTAAACATTCAGTAGAAAATGTATATGAATATCGTATAGGTGGAGTTAAAAATTGTCAAAATATTTTTCCTTATTTTGATAAATATACTTTGTTTACTAAAAAATCTTCTTCTTATATTTTGTGAAAAGAAGTTCATAAGGATCTTATGAATAAAGATCATTTAAATAAAGAAAAATTATTAAAATTAATTGAAAAAGCAAGAATGATAAATAAATATAATAAATAAATAGATTGGGAAAAAAAATCATGGTTTAACGTATAAGTTATGAAGCTCTAAGGACAGATGTAAAAATATATAAGATCTTAAAGAGTCTCCGCGCGCTCCGCGCGCGGAGACGAGTCTCCGCGCGCTCCGCGCGCGGAGACGAGTAAATATTGATATTTCAATATACCATAGATTTAGTTAATATTTATCCCCGCGCGCTCCGCGCGCGGGGACCCGTGATTACTATTTGCAACTCTTAAACATAAAGCTTATATAATAGTTTATAAGTTTTAGTATATTATAGTTATAATAATATAAGGAAAAATAGTATAAATATTAGCGATGCTGGTGAAAACGGTCAATGTATTACTCATATAAAGACCGTCGGTTTTTTAAGAAATCGCTACAGACTAGTTCACCGGTGGGTGGCTGAAATGCTGCTTAATGTATAGTCGGTTTCTCCCATATATTATATTAATATATGCACAAGCCCATATTTTTTAGTATGGTACCTGGATTTAATATGAGTATCTTATTAAGTTAAATTTGGAGAAATGGATTCTTCGGTCAAAAATGGCCCTATTTAGGGGAAATCCTTAAATTGAATTGCGCTATATGCTGGAACCTTCTAGGATACATGGACACTAATAGTGTAAGTCTGGGACTAGTCCTAGCCGTATTGGTAAAAGTTTCAGGTATCCGTAAAAGGAATCAGCCGGTAACCAACGATAGAAGTTATTCTTCTCATCTAGTAGAAACCTCAGAGACTACACGCGCAACATCCTTAGAAACCCGATTCAATCAATGGTTAGCTGGTGTTATCGATGGTGACGGGAGTCTTCAAGTTAGCAAAGCAGGATATACTAGTTGTGAAATTACTGTGGCTCTTGTTGATGAACGTATGCTACGAATTATCCAGAATAAACTTGGAGGTTCTATTAAACCTCGTTCGGGTGTTCAAGCTATTCGTTGACGTTTACACAATCGATCAGGTATGATAGATTTGGTAAATCGTATAAATGGGTACATTCGACACAGTAGACGATTAGTTCAACTTAATCGTGTATGTGCTGTACTAGGCGTGCAACTTTTAACCCCTGATGCTTTACACAACAAACATGGTTGGTTTGCTGGGTTTTTCGACGCGGATGGAACTATTGGTTATTATCTTAAAGACCCATCTAATCGACCACAGTTAACTCTAAGTGTAACTAACAAATTGTATGTTGATGTAGTCCATTTTATGACTTATTTTGGTGGTGCTATTTACTTTGATAAAGCACAAAATGGTTACTATAAATGAAGTATCCAATCAGAGGATAATTTTGAAGCCTTCCTTGAGTATACAAAAGTCTGTCCACTTCAATCTATTAAACGTAATCGTTTATTATTGGTTAAGGAGTATTACCGTCTTGTTGAACTCAAAGCTCATAAAGCTTCAGAGGGTACAGTACTACACAAAGCTTGAATTAACTTTAACCGTAAATGGAAGTAATACCATATTTTCGGACCCCTAAGTGATGATGATATAGTCCTTTTCCTTTGGTTTTCGGACCGAGGAAAGCATCCTGAAGTCAAATATATAGGCTTCATAACGTTGCTCTTTGCTGGGAATACTTTTATATTTAGTTTTAAATACTCCATCTTAAATGATATAGTAAAAATGTTAAAACAATTATGTATATCAGCAGGTAACATTAAAAATGGTACCTCAGAGACTTTACGCAACGAAACTGTAGTAAAGACCCTCCGCGCGCGGGGGGAAGAAAATGTCAAACCTATCTCTGACCATGTCCCAAAACATTTCAAACCTATTAAAGAGGATGAATTTGGACATTATTTGGCAGGTTTAATAGATGCTCTTGGTCAATTTACTAATAAACAACAGTTAGTTATTGAATTTCATTCATTAGATGCTTCTTTAGCTTATTACATAAAAAAACGTGTAGGTTTTGGAAGAGTAAAAAAAGTTAAAAATACATTTATTCTAGAAATTGATGCTATAAAAGGTTTGGAGAAAGTAATTAATTTAATAAATGGAAAAATTAGAAGAGAAAATAAATTAAATCAAATAATTAATAATATATTAAATCAAGATAATTATGTTGAATTTAGGAAAAAAATTAGTTTACATTGTAATTCAACTAAGGATTTCAAAAATCATTGATTAGCTGGTTTTTCTGATGGAGAGGCTGATTTTCAAATAAAAGAACTTAATTGAAGTAAAAAAGATGAAGTTAGATTAAATTTTCAAATTGATCAAAAAGATAGTATTTTACTACTTATTAAAGACTTTTTAGGGGGTAACCTCTCATACTATCCTTCCCCGCGCGCTCCGCGCGCGGAGACCCCGGTATATAAATATAATTCTTCTAGTTATGCTTCAGCCAAAAATGTTATTAATTATTTTGACTATTTTCATTTATTATCTAGTAAACAAATTAACTATTTAAAATGAAGAAAAGCATATTTAATAATTCAAAAGAGAGATCATTTAAACAAAGATGGATTTGAAAAAATTATTAAATTAAAAAATTCAATGAACAGATTAAGTGATACTACAGTTTAAGATATAGTCCTAACAAGAATGTAAAATTTTTGAGTATTAATTATAATAGATTATTAACAATAACTATTAGATTAATCAAATAAATTGTTATATATTAATTTTACCTGGTTTTGGTATAGTTAGTACAGTTATTTCTGCTAGTTCAAGTAAAAATGTATTCGGTCAAGATGGCCCTTTAAATATTAATTTATTGAAACAAACTATCTGCAGGAAATTAATAGCAAAATTAGTACAAAATACTTATTTTAGTACTTGTCCTCCGCGCACGGAGCGCGCGGGGACTTTTAATAATATTTTTAAGGTAAATCTAAATAATGTAATAAAGTTTGTACAAGGAATTTTTTATTTCCCTATTAATAATCTGCAAATAACCAAAGCACCAAGTTATTTTAACTTGAAATCCAAGACTTCATTGTCTAAAGGATTAAGCATGCGAGTAGGAATCTCAGAGGCCATATGTTTGTTTTCAACCACTTCTAAGGATAAGTTTCATAATAATTTTAAGGAAAAAAAATTTAATGAGTGATTAGCTGGTTTAATAGATGGTGATGGTTGTTTCCAATTATCTAAAAAAGGTTATGCAAGTTTAGAAATAACTATGGAAATACGAGATAAAAACTGTCTTTATTTAGTTAAACAAAAATTTGGTGGTTCTATAAAAAGTAAATCAGATATAAAATGATTAAGATATAGATTACATCATAAAGAAGGTATTTTACTTGTTATTAATGCTGTAAATGGTTTAATTAGAAATCCTGATCGTATTATTCAATTAGGAAAATTATGTGAAAAATACAGCATTCCTTTAAAATACCCTGAGCCTTTAACATTCGATAATGGATGATTATCTGGTTTTTTTGATTCTGATGGTAGTCTTTATTTAAATTTATTATCAAGTCAAGTACTTATTACTGCCTCTCAAAAAAATAAATTTTTATTAGATAATTTGGTTTCTTTATATGGTGGAACTATTTATCCTATGGTCAAACAAGGAGCTTTTAAATGAACTGTTTTTAGGAAAGATGATATTAGTAAATTACTTACATATTTTGAAATTAATCCTTCTAGATCTGCTAAACAGAAAAGATTAAAATTATTAATAAATTATTATGAACTTAGAAAGCTTAAAGCTCATTTAGCTTCTAGTAATTCTTTATTAGGTAAAAAGTGAAAAAATTTTCTTAAAAAATGAGAAAATTATCTATAAGTCCCCGCGCGCTCCGCGCGCGGGGACGCGTCCCCGGTTGAAAAAGAGATGGTCCAATATATATTTATATAAGATATGTATCTTGGTATGGTTTATGCTATGATGTCTATTGGTGTTTTAGGTTTTGTTGTTTGAAGTTGAGTTTTGGCTTCGCCTCTTAGTGATTTGAGGAGTTATATTATTTATTTTGCTATAAGCTGAAACGGTTTAGTGCTAATTGGTACCTTGAAAGGTAAAAATTCGATTAGCTATACTAAATCAGCTGGCAATCTGTCCCTGTACTCATCTTATAGTAAAAAACAGAGTGCTTCAGAGACTATACGCAAAACATCTTTTAATTTTTCAGCCTTTCGTTTGTATTACAATACGTTATTTGGAAATGATGCGAAACACCTAACCGATAGTTGATTAACTTGATTTATTGGTTTTGTAGATGTAATATCTTACTTTAAAGAATTTCCTTTACTTACTAAGAAGGCTCATTCTTTCGAGAAGTGATTAATCATTCATAATCTCGTTTCTAATAAATTACATCTCACTGAAGAAGGATTAGCCCAAGTAAGAGCATTACAGAAACAGATTAATATTGTTAATGTTATGTCAAAAAAAAACAGGATCTAAGCATCCTTAGTGCTATTGATTAAAAGATGAAGATATAGTCCGATTCTCCTTGTGAAAGGAGCGCTTAGTTAAGCGGGTAGATATGAGGAATATCTGCTAACATTTTGCATCACATGTACACAGTTGGATTAGATGTGGATACAAGAGCGTATTTCACAGCTGCTACATTAATTATCGCTGTTCCAACTGGTATTAAAATATTCTCATGATTAGCTACATGTTATGGTGGTTCTTTACGTATGACACCTGCAATGTTATTTTCTTTAGGGTTTGTTGTTATGTTTACTATTGGAGGGTTAATCTAATTTCACTTAGCTCTCATTAAAGGTCACTATTTGCTGAAAACTTCTAAGATAGAACAATCAGCAGGAAACCAATAATTATTGGATCTTCAGAGACTATACGTGATCATCATTAATATTTATCCCCGCGCGCTCCGCGCGCGGGGACCCGTGATAAGATATAGTCCAAATTAGATTATAATAAAAATAAATCTTTATACCGGCTTTATAATATTGTAAGTACAGTTGAATTACTCTCTTTATTATTTATTACCTTCTGTCTTGAAGAACTCATCAAGGAAATTAATCCGGTTAAAGTATATAAAAATTTTAAAGAAGACAGAGGTGATATTATTAAAGAAAATAAAAATAAACCAGGTATTTACTGTTTAGTAAATGTATCTAATGGGCATTATTATATAGGTAGTTCTAGTAATTTGCCTAATAGAATGCGTAACTATTTAAATTTAAGTTTTCTAAACCATAAAAAGAATGTTAATATGCCTATTGTAAATGCTTTATTAAAATATGGTTCTGAGAATTTTGCTATGCTAATTATAGAATACACTGATTTAGATGTTATAATTATAAGAGAAACACACTGAATCGTTAAATTGCAACCATATTATAACGTATTGAAACAAGGTTATTCTTCTATGGGTTATAAACATACTGAAGCAACTAAAGAATTATTATCTGACTTAGCTAAAAATAGAACACATTCTCCTGAGACTAAAGCATTTATAGCTAAAGCTTTAACAGGGGAAAATAATGGTAAAAACCATTTAGATGAGTCTAAACTAAAAATGGTTAAAGCTAATTCTGCTTATCCTCTTTATGTTTATAATTCTTTAAAACAACTTCTAATGATTTATCCTTCCGTATTAACTTTAGCTAAAAAGATAAATAGTAATTCACCAACTATTGTTAAAAATATTGATGATTTATCTTTATTTAGAGGGGGATGATATTTTTCTAGAATACCTCTTAATATTAAAGATACACCTTTATTTGAATATAATACGAGTGAAGGGGAAAATATTATTATGGAAATGAATAATAATGCTCATGTACGTAAACCTATTTTTTTTATTTAATTCTAATAACCCCCCCCGCGCGCTCCGCGCGCGGGGAGCCCGAGTATATAAAAAGATTTGATGGGTTAGTCTTAGCCTCTAAAGAATTAGGTATTAGTAAAGATACAATTAATAAATATGCCAAAAGTAATATGCCTTATAAAGATTATATTTTTAGTTATAAACGTATTTTGTAAGTGGTGTTGTTTTAGCTAATGCATCTCTTGATATTGCTTTCCATGATACGCTATTTATAGGTAGTTATATTATATTAGCTTTATTACATACTGTAACTACTGTTATTGAAAAAAAGAATAAACAAGATAGTTTAATAAGTGATAATATAGAAAATCAAAATAGTTTAAATAATGAAGAATATTTAAAAATATTTTGAGTTGGTTTAATGGATGGTGATGGTAGCATTCAAGTAAATCATTGACGTAAACAGTCATTACAATATAGACTTGTTATCAAATTATCCAATCTAATATCAAATTATAAGATGTTAATAAAAATTGCTAAAGTAGTTGGAGGAAATGTTAGAATAACTGGAAAAGGTAAAGATGTAATTTGAGTAGTTAATAAAAAAGAGACAATTCAAGAAATAATTAAAATTTTTGATATTTATCCTCCTTTAACTTCAAAAAAAATATGTCAACTTAAATTTTTGAAAGAATGTATGCTAAGAAATTCAGTAGATTGATATTTATTAAATAGAAATAATAAATATAATGATCAACAATCTATTATAAATTCTGATATGTTTGGACTTGAAAAAGGTATTCTAACTTTACCTAATTACTTTAAAGGATGATTTTCTGGGTTAGTAGAGGCTGAAGGTTGTTTTTCTATTAGAAAGAATAATAATCATTCTTTTTCTATAGGACAAAATGATGACATTTATTTAATGAATGTTATAAAAGAATATTTAGCTGCTACTAATGTAGTTAGAAATCCTTATCGTAATTTTTATTCTTTAGAAATATATAAAAAAGAAAGATTAAAAACAATTATAAATCACTTTAATAACTATCCTTTGTTAGGAGAGAAAGCAGAGTCTCTTCATAAATGAAAACAAAAAATTTTTTAGTAAGTGTCATGTGGTCTTGCCACCGTGAAAAAGTTAATAACTTTTTCGGTAATATAATTTATATTGCTAACGGTAAAGTCTTATATGTTTTTTATAAAGCTAAAAAACTGAAAAAATATAAGATAATACCGTGGAAACCAAAAATAAAAGTAATTTTTACTTCTATTGAGTAGGTTCCGTAGAGACTAAACGTGGCAGTCGAAAGTTTATTAAGTTAAATGATTAGATAAGTTATAGTCCGATCCTCAGGGTAACCTGAGTTTAAAATTTTTATTTAAACAATCTAGACTTACTATGTTGTAGCTCAAATGGGCCATAATAATTTCTTTTTGGATTATTATGAAACTGACTATATGCTGGAAACTGTATTATATGTGTATTGTTTACTATTTATTAATACGTTTTATCTTTATAAACTAGATGTCAGTAGGAATATTCTTCTTTTAAATAGTCAAAATAACGATACTACTATAAGTTCCAAACTTATGAGTACACAATCAGCAGAAAACTGTAAAGGATTTTCAGAGACTGTACGTCAGTTACCTGAGATAGGTGATTATAAATTTTGAAATTGATTTGCGGGTATAATAGATGGTGATGGGAATTTTGATATTAGAATTGATCCTATCAGTAAAAAAAAAGTTCTTAAACAAATTAGAATTAAATTACATAATAGAGATATTAAAATATTAACTCGTATTCAAAATTATTTACATATAGGTAGAATTAGAGGTGATAAAAATAAACCTTATTCTATTTATATAGTTTCTTCTAAAGAAACTATGATGTATATTATTAAAAATATTAATGGGTTGATTAGACTTAAAGTTCCTGGTTTTAAAGAAGCTTGTAATTTCTATAATATAGATTTTATTAAAGCCAATTATAATATAGGTTTATATGATCCCTATTTCGCTGGATTAGTTGATTCTGATGGTAGTATAGTATTTAATTATGCTGGTAATAGAATAGAATGTAATTTGGAATTTAAATATAATGATTATACATCTAAGTTAAATTTTGATAATACTATATTAAATTGTAAACCCTCTATTATTAAACGTAATAAATCTTCTTTATTAGATGGTCCTAAAATTTTCACATCTATCGCATTTAAATTTCAAAATGTTAATAGTATGCTATTTATATATGATTATTTTATGCATAATAGATTATATTGTGATATGAAATTCTATAGAGTTACTAAAATTAAACCTTTTATAGAAATTAGAAAATATAAAACATATCCTAGATATAGTGTAGAGCATAAATTATATTCGGATTTTGTTATAGATTTTATTAAATATAATAATCCTTTATGATATAAAGTACCTTTTATTAATAAATATTTATTATATAAGGATAAATAGTATACCTATTACAGGTAAAGAGACAGTCCACAATTTATATAAGTTGCATTTCCATTATGTATTATCTTTAGGTGCTGTTTTTGCTATATTCAGTGGATGATATTTCTGAATACCTAAAATTTTAGGTTTATCTTATAATACATTTGCTGGTAAAGTTCATTTCTGACTTTTATTTATTGGGGTTAATTTAACTTTCTTCCCTCGAATGTTGGGGGCATATAATAGTAATATTATATTGAATTTAGATTAATATATTTAAATGATAATAATCTAAAAATTTGGCTATTTGCTGGGAAATTATATGAATTTAATAATCAGCAGGGAAGTAAATAATTTTTACCCTTCAACGATCACACGCCGAATATCCTAGCTTTTATTATAGGATAATGATATGATCTAAAGTATTTTATTACTTTTGTTAAAAATTTCAAGAAATATTAATAGAAAATATTCAAACTTCAGCAATAATAATACTAATAATAATAATAATAATAATAATAATAATAATAGTAATAAAGATAATTTCAAATTTGATTCTTTACTTTTAGGTTTTGAAAAAATAAAAAACTCCTTTATAGGAGTGTCTGGTGTATATAAGCTTACTAATAAACAAACTGTTAGTCGTTTTTATATTGGTAGTTCTGTAAATTTAGCAAGACGTATGGAGGAATATATTAATATTACAAGGGGTATACGTAAACCTCAATCAAGTTCAGAATTAGAAATATCTAATACTTCTGCTGATGATTGATCTTTAGAATTCTTATATATAACTCCTATACAACTGTCTTTAATTTATGAACAATATGCTTTAATTAAATACAAACCAACAATAAATAAATATTTTAATGTTATTCCAAGGATAGCTCCTGAATGATTGGAATATTTAGATGAAGCTATTAACAAAATTAATGAATTTAAATCTATGTTTCCCGTTAATTCTTTTGGTTATAATAGGTTTAATGTATTTTTTAAAGTTTTTATTAAAAATTATAGTTCTTTAGTTTTTGTTTATGATATAAATAACTATAATTATGAACCCTTAATTTATTCATCTATAAATAAAACTCTTAAAGCTTTACAAATAAGTTATGGTACTTTATTAGAATATATAAAAAATAAATATATTTTTAATAATTTTATATTATCTTTTTAACCCTTTTCTATAGATAGTTTTAAAGATTATGATTATAAGCCAAAAGGTGATAATCAACTTAGAAAATTTATTATTCTTTATAATGAAGATAATGAATTAGTATTTGAATTTAAATCAGGAAGAGAAATGGCTAGACATTTTAAAATAGATGGTAAAAAAGCAAGAGCTGCCATCGCAGAAGGTAAATATAATAATTATATTATTATTATTGCAAAAGAAGTTAGTTATCGAAAGGAAATTTTTGTTTTTAATAAGAAAAAAGAATTAATTTGTAAATTTTATAGTATTACTGAAGCTATGAAATTCGCTAAAGTTAATTTTTATACATTAAAGAATTAATAAATAGTGGAAAAATACAGAATGGTTTTATATTTTCTTATAAAGAATTAAAGTAATGAAATACTATTTGCAACATTTCTTAGGATTACAAGGAATGCCTCGTCGTATCGGGGATTATCCTGATGCTTTTGCAGGTTGAAATTTAATTAGTAGTTTTGGTTCTATTGTAAGTGTTGTTGCTACTTGATATTTCTTAAATATTTTATACTTACAATTAACTCAAGGTACTCCTGTTTCAAGATATCCTTGATTAACTCCTCAATACTTTAGTGATTTATTCCAAACATTATTTAATAGAAATAATAGTTCATTAGAATGATGTTTAAATAGTCCACCTAAACCTCATGCCTTTGTAAGTTTACCTTTACAATCTCGTGCTTTTTAATTATATACCTTTTTTAATCTTTATTAATTTATATTTTTATTATATATATTTTTTTTTTTTCTCTTTTTAATGTTATGTTAACTACTTATATAGTAGTATACTTTACTTTTAGTTTTTTTGTTTTTGTTTAGTGACATGTTAGTTTAATGGTAAAATGATGTGCTTGGCCCACATTGTTATAAGTTTAAGTCTTATGCATGTTAAAAAAAATTCTTATTAGCTCAATGGTAGAGCGAAATACTTCTAATATTTTGATCCTAGTTCGAGTCTAGGATAAGAATTAAAGCTCTTATAGCTCAATGGTAGAGCAAAATACTGTTAATATTTGTATAGATGTTCGATTCATCTTAAGGGCTAGCTACTGCTTTTTTTAATTGAGATTTGGTCGAGTTCTACTCGTCTGCCTGTTTGTTTTAAATATAAAGTGATTCAAGCAGCAAAAATAATAGGAACAGGATTAGCTACAACTGGTTTAATTGGAGCTGGTGTTGGAATTGGTGTAGTTTTCGGTGCATTAATTTTAGGTGTTGCTAGAAATCCTACATTAAGAGGACAATTATTCTCATATGCTATCTTAGGGTTTGCCTTCTCTGAAGCTACTGGGTTAAGTAAATAGTCTAGTATAAATATTGGGTAAATTGCAAAGAGTTCTTTTAAAGATAATTTGCAGCGTAGCTTAATCTGATACGGTTTATAGGTTTAAGAACGTTCAATGACTAATAGATGAGTAGTATCAACAATAATTCTAACACGAATACCCTGCATTTCATTTTTTTTTGAAGTGTAAAACATAGTCTAAAAAAAAAGTAATTTTTTTTTATAAGGATAAACAGCCTTATAGTTTATTATGTAATCTTTTATAGTTTATAGTTAATTTGTTTATACTTTTATTTATTATACTGAAATTGTAATTTGTTATTCAAATTATAAGCAACCTTTTAATCAAAGTCCCCGCGCGCTCCGCGCGCGGGGACGCGTCCCCGGTGAAAATTAGATTATATAATATTTTAAATTGTATTTGCTTTAATGATGGCTTTCCTTTTATTATACGTTGCATAGGCAAACTATAAAAACAAACATGATAAAAAAAATGATGAAAAAAAATGATGAAAAAAGTTCTAATCTATTTTTTAATTTTTATAGGAGTAAATTGTTATATATGCTGTAAATATCTGGAAATTGACATCGAAACTTGAATATTTTACATGAAAGTATGCTATCCTGATTTAATGTTAATCTTAGAAAGCAAAATAGAAAATTATCTAAATGCTGATACTATAACACAAGGGTCAGTGGAACATATTTTAAACATGCAAAGTGATTCTGTAAGTGAGATAACTTCTACGGTAAACCCTTCTACCGGGGCGATAGAGCTAACTAGCGGTGAAGGAAGTTTAACTCTAGAAGAATCATCTACATCTTCGGTAGAAAATACAGGAGAAGCTCAGCCTGTAGAAACTACTGAAGAAACGTCTAGCCAAGGTATATCAACTACACCTTCGGTAGAAAATACAGGAGAAGCCCAGCCTGTAGAAACTACTGAAGAAACTTCTATCTCAACTACACCTTCGGTAGAAAATACAGGAGCCCAGCCTGTTGAAACAACTGAAGGAAGTTCTGGCCAAGATACATCAACTACATATCAGCGTCCTACACCAGATGAAATATTTGATATACATGCTAAACGGGTAAATACATATCTCAAGTCAGCTGACGCTAAAGCATGGGATCTTCAAAATCTTGTTCGTCAAGAGGATATAGCAGCAAATAATGAAGAAATAAATTCTAATCTAGCAAGGGCAAGGGAATATATTGGTGGATTGAATTCACTTGTAGAAGCTAGACCGGAATATAGACAAAATTGGAGTGAATTACAAAACTTAATGGGATGTGCAGATAGCATTCAAGACATGGCTGAAGAGTTTAATTTTAATTTGGAAACAGAAGCACAAGCAAGGGCAACGGCAGGTATAACAGATGAGGAAGCAATTGCGGAAAAAGAAGAAATTAGAGCTGAAGCCGAATGAGTTGCTAAGAAAGAAGCCTTGGAAGAAACAATTGAATTGTTAGAGGAACATGGATATCAAGAAGAAGCGGATAGAGTAAGACTGGCCTGAATAGTTCATACTATGGAGGCTCAAGCGGAACAAGAATGAGAAGAAAACATTGCTAGAAAGGCTGAAGAAGAAGCCGCATTGGATGCTATACTTACAGCTGAAAAAGAAAGGGCGGATATGCTTAATGATCCAGCTGTAGTACAAGCTTTAGTAGAAGAACGATTAGCAGAATTATCAAAAAAAGCACAAGCTAAATCAGCTTCTTCAGAAGCTAATCCTGTAGTTGATTCTGAAGCTAAAAATAGCGATAGTAATAGTAATAATAATGATAATAGTAATATTTAACAATAATTAAGGAATCAATGTGCAAAATTTATTTTGCTTTTTTTTTTACTAGATTAGCGGGTGGAAGGGAGGTTTTATTAATATATTTATATTAAATTATTTTAATTAGTATTGATGACTAATTACTATAAATTTTTTTCTATCTTTTTTAGCTTTTATTTTACTTCTGTTTTTTTTCTATCTTTTTTAGCTTTTATTTTACTTCTGTTTTTTTTAATGTTATATTATATATATAATCTGAATTATATATATATAAAATTAATTATACTAAATTTAGATTAGGTTTTTATATTTTAATTATAGTACGAAGGGTGAGTCATAAGCCTTGCAGTTCAGATTACCTTTCCTAAATCTCTTAAATCGAAGATAATTCTCTTGAATTTAATTGCAATAGCAACGAGGTAAACCTTGTTGTCTTCACTAATTCTTTTTTTTTGTTCGATTTACTTTAGTAGGATAGGATCGGTGGTAAGTTCAGTATATCTAATTAAAATAAAAACTTGAATATATAAAAGTAAAAAAAAAAATAACAATTAAAAGATTAATAATAAATATGTCTGAAAACATGTTTAGATTACAATATATAGGTGAAAATTTAAATATATTTAGTATGGATAAAGAAGGAATAAAACTTGATGCACCAACACCTTGAGGATTATTTTTTCAGGATAGTGCAACACCACAAATGGAAGGAATAGAGGAATTACATAATAATATTATGTTTTATTTAGCTGTAATATTATTTTCAGTATCATGAATGATGTTAACTATAATAAAAAGTTTTATTTCAACAAAATCAGCAATATCACATAAATATATGAATCATGGTACATTAATAGAATTAATATGAACTATAACACCGGCGGTTATCTTAGTACTAATAGCATTCCCTTCATTTAAATTATTATATTTAATGGATGAAGTAATAGATCCGTCATTAGTTATATATGGAGAAGGTTTCTTTTTAGGTGGCCTTATATTATATATATTAAATAAAATAAAAGATACCATAAAAAATTTTTATGGTGAAAAAAATACTACTATGGTACCTAACTTAGCTCAAGTTCAGGTAACAGCCCCAGCGATAAAAAAACAAAATAAATTATTAGGTAATTTTACAAGATATTTTCATACTAAAGTAAGAGCTTCTAGAAGAATAGGACCACATAATAAAGATGTATTGTCTGTATTAGTAGGTTCTTTATTAGGAGACTGTTACGGAAATAGAAGATCTGTAGAAGGTACTAGATTTGTATTTAAACAAAGTATAATACATAAGGAATATTTATTCTGATTATATGATTTCTTTTATAGTAGAGGTTATACTTCAAATTTAGAACCTAGAAAATATACTAGATTTATAAAAAATAGATCTAAAGAATATTATGGTTATGAATTTAATACTTATACCTTTAGAAGTTTTAATTGAATATATGATATGTTTTATAAAAAAGGTAAAAAAAAAATTAGTAAAAAAATAGAAAATTATTTAACACCATTAGCTTTAGCTGTTTGAATAATGGATGATGGGGGTTGAGCTAATCCAGGTGTTCGTATTTCTACTTATAATTTTAAATTAGAAGAAATAAAATTTTTAGTTTCATTATTAAAAATACTTTATGATTTAGATTGTACTATTCAAAGTTTAGAAAATGGCGTTCAATTTGCTATTTATATTAAGAAAAATTCTGTACCTAAGCTAATAGATATAGTATTACCTTATATGCATGATTCTATGCATTATAAATTAGGAATTAAAGTTTAATTTATTATACGGGATAGTAGAAGTTCTTTTAACTAAATATATATATAATAGTCGTGAAATATAATAGACGAGTTAAAAACTAGTTAACTTTTGAGCTAAAGTTAATAAAAAGAGATCTATTTATTTCTAAGTTTCCGACGGGAGACTTAAAGGAAGAGATATTTCTTTCTTTGGCGACACGAGTGAAAACAGTTAAAATATTATTATTTGTTAAAATCTGGAATAATAATACAAGACTGTCAGTAAACAATTTTTTTTTTTTGTGTTTATTGCAACAGACTGGGTCACTTGTGGGTATTAATGGATTTAATGCTTAATGTACAGTCGATCGCACCAATGATATTGAAGTTATCAATATCCAGATTTTACAAATGCAGATGGAGAATTTATAGAATTTGATTCATATATTGTACCAGAATCTGATTTAGAAGAAGGAGGGTTAAGAATGTTAGAAGTTGATAACAGAGTAATTATACCTGAGTTAACACATACAAGATTAGTAGTATCAGCTGCTGATGTAATACATTCTTTTGCTGTTCCATCTTTAGGAATTAAATGTGATGCATACCCAGGTAGATTAAATCAATCATCTGTATATATAAATAGAGAAGGTACATATTTTGGACAATGTTCTGAAATATGTGGAATATTACATAGTTCAATGCCTATAGCTATACAATCAGTTAGTCTTAAAAAATTCTTGCTATGATTACGTGATCAAATGGGAGAATAATAAAAAAAAGTAATATATAACAATATATTACAAAAGAGTCCCCGCGCGCTCCGCGCGCGGGGACGCGTCCCCGCGCGCTCCGCGCGCGGGGACCCCGGTTAAAAAATAAAAATTTTAATCTTTTTTATATTACATGTATGAATCTAACGTGAAAGTCATGAATTTTGCATTAATATTATTTTTAGTAGGAATATTAGGTTTTGTTTTAAATAGAAAAAATATAATACTAATGCTTATTTCAATAGAAATAATGTTATTATCTATAACTTTTTTAATATTAATAAGTTCACTAAATTTTGATGACATTATGGGTCAAACTTTTGCTATATATATTATAACTATAGCTGGAGCAGAATCAGCTATAGGTTTAGGTATATTAGTAGCTTTTTATAGATTAAGAGGAAGTATTGCAATACAATATAAATAATGTATTTAGTAATTATTTTATTACCATTATTAGGTTCTATTATTTCAGGTTTCTTTGGGAGAAAAGTAGGAATTAAAGGAGGACAATTAATAACTTGTAGTTTTATTATAATAACTACAATATTAGCTATTTTAGCTTTTTTTGAAGTAGGATATAATAATATACCTATAGAAATTAATCTTATGAGATGAATTGATTCAGAATCTCTTAATGTTAATTGGGGATTTTATTTTGATAGTTTAACAGTTAGTATGTTAATACCTGTCTTAATAGTTTCAAGTTTAGTTCATATTTATTCTATAGGTTATATGAGTCATGATCCTCGAGGAGACGTAAGGGGAAAACGTTTCTATGGGGATAAATTGTCAAACTCCGGGAATATCCTAAAGTTTATGGTACCAAGCTGTAGTCGAAAGGCTATAAGTGGCTGAACTAATTACTCAGGTACGGTAACAAGCCATAAGATGAGTGAAAACGAAATGGACAACCGCGGATCTAAGTCAACATTATATAAATTTAAGCCAACAAGCCAAAAATATAATGTTGTAAAAGAGCAACGAGTAGACGGCAATTGATCTATTAATCCTGACTTAATAGGTTTAAGATGTACTCTAAGGGGTTCCGAAAGGAACGGAGGTATAAAACTCGGTTTCAATGTGCAACATCATTGATACTCCAATGTCAAAATCCCATCTAAGCAATTCGATTTAAAAAAATTTTCTACCTTAAATTCTAATCTTGTAAATCCTGGAGTCTGATCTGGTTTAATAGATGGTGAGGGTTCTTTTAGTATAACAGTAGATAGAAATGAAACACGTAAATTAGGTTGACGTGCTCAATTAAAATTTCAAATAGGTCTACACATTAAAGATTTAAATTTATTATATTTATTACAACAATACTTGGGTGGTATTGGTTCTATTTATTTAGTTAAAAACCGTGATGTAGTTAATTATTCAATAGATTCTATTAAAGATTTAAATAAACTTATTCTTCATTTAGATAAATATCCGTTATTAACTCAAAAAGCCGGGGACTTTTTATTATTTAAAAAAGCAGTAAGTCTTGTAAATAACAAAGCACATCTTACTGATGAAGGTTTAAATCAAATAGTAAATATCAAAGCATCTATGGATTTAGGTTTATCTGACATGTTAAAACTAAAGTTTCCTGGTTATACTCCGGTTAAAAGACCTGTAATAAATTATGAAGATGTAATTTTAGACCCTCATTGGATTTCAGGATTTGTTAGCGCTGAAGGTAACTTTGATGTTCGTATACCTTCAACTAATAGTAAATTAGGTTATCGTGTACAATTAAGATTTAGAATTACTCAACATAGCAGAGATTTACGTTTAATGGAGAAAATAATTGAATATTTTGGGACAGGTAAAATATATAAATATGCAGGTAAGTCTGCAGTTAGTTTGTCAATAGTTGACTTTACTGATATTACTAATATATTAGTTCCATTTTTTAATAAAAACCCTCTAATTGGTATAAAACTTTATGATTATTTTGATTGATGTAAAATACATAGTTTAATCATTAATCGTTATCATTTAACGATTGAGGGTATAAATTCCATTAAAAAAATAAAAGCTAGTATGAATAAAGGTAGAAGTTTTTAAGATAAATAACCTTTGTTAGTATCAAACACCCAATAAATCAATTGTAGGATAAATTTGACTTAAATGCATATCCAAAGATTTTTTAGTTATCTAAGTTTATTTACTTTTATGATGATTATTCTTGTAACAGCTAATAATTATGTATTAATGTTTGTAGGTCATTCTCGGCCTAGTATAGATTAAAATCTATATTAAATATATCACTATATGCTGGAAACTTCTTAAAAATTAGATATATAACCGGGTCCACGCGCGCTCCGCGCGCGGGGAATATAGTTTATCTATTAAAGAACAATCAGCAGGAAACCAAAGTAATTTATTTATGAGTAGGATCTTCAGAGACTATACGTGATACAACCCTCCGCGCGCGGAAGGTTGAATATATAGTCCAATTTATATGAAAATATATATAATTATGTGAGGTTATTCTTTAATTTTTTGTTTATCAATTTTACATAAATATGATTTTTTTTCTTTAATTAAATATGTATTATTAAAATTAGTCCCCTCGCGCGCTCCGCGCGCGGGGATTAACACCTGTTGGTTTAGCTTATTGAATTATGGATGATGGTGGTATAACTGTACATAAACAAACTGTTTTACATACTAGAGCCTTTTCTAAAAAAGAAATTATGTTTATTATGGAAGTTTTAGAAAAAATTTTTAGTTTAAAAACAAGACTTGAAGAAAAAGAAAAAAAAAAAATCAATGAATTATTTATATACCCTTGAAACAAAAAATTAAATTAAAAGAAATAGTTGGTCCTTATATGCATGAAAGCATGTTATATAAAATACAATAATTATTTTTTAGCCTCATATTACCCGTGAGAAGGTGTTGGAGTTTGTTCATATCTTTTAATTAATTTTTGATTTACTAGAATTGCAGCAAATCAGAGTTCTATCTCAGCTTTTTTAACTAATAGAGTAGGTGATTTTATTTTAGCTGTAGGTATGTTTATAATTATATGAACTTTTGGTAATATCGATTATTCAACAGTATTTTCTTTAGCTCCATATATTAATCATGATATAATAACTTTAATAGGTATATGCTTATTAATAGGTGCTATGGCTAAAAGTTCTCAAATAGGTCTTCATGTCTGATTACCTCAGGCTATGGAGGGTTTGAAAAGGGCTCTCTTAAAATTTCACTTTATGCGGGAACATCCTATATTATCTAGGTCCACTCAAATTTATATTTTTGTTAGGAAAAATCCTAGATAAGGGACAATCCGCAAGATACTTTTTAGGACAAAGAGGATCTTCAGAGACTACATGTGAAATAGATAATAATGACAATAACGTTTATTTTAAAAATTTAAATTATTTAAAAATACATAAATTGAAAACTAAAAAATTAATAAGTTATAATTATTGACTTGAAGTTTATAATTTAGTATATAGTAAACAACATTTAACTAGATCAGGTTTAGAAAAAATAAACGTTTTAAAAAAGAAAATAAACAAATAATTGTTATCTAATAATATAGTCCGAACAAATACGTAAGTATTTGCGTATATTTATTAATAAATAATAAATATCAACAAATTTGCCTACTCCAGTTTCAGCTTTAATTCATGCTGCTACTATGGTTAACTGTAGCCGTTGGATATTGAAATATATCCAATTATGATATCGCAATATGCTAAAACAACCTTATATCAAGTTTATTCATATTTTAAGTAATTCAATCTTAAATAAGATGAATAAAAAAATCTTGTGTTTTATCTTAAATATTAATTTATTAATATTTAAGATAAAAAGGGTTAATCAGCAGGAAATTTTATCTTCTAAAATTAATAATATAAATGATAAAGATAAAAAATCCTCAGAGACTATACGCGATATAACTTATAATTTTAATGAATATTCAAATCTAATACCTTTACATAAAAAAAAAATTAATAAAAAATTTTTAGAATGATTTATAGGTTTTACAGAAGGAGATGGTTCGTTCATAGTTTCCAACGATCGAGTTTATTTTGATATTACTCAGAATTTACAAGATATACAAGTTCTTTACTATATAAAGAAAGAGTTAGGTTTTGGTAAAATAATGATTAGAAATAAAAAAGGTAGAAATGTAGGTGTATTTTATGTTTCTTCTAAAGAAAATTTTACTAGATTAATAACAATTTTTAATGGTAATCTTTCTACTAATTATAAAAAAGAACAATTTAAAGTATGACTAGATACATATAATAAACAATATAATATGAATATTGTTTTTAAAGATAAATTAATTAAACCTAGTTTATTTTCTGGATGAATATCGGGATTTAGTGATGCTGAAAGTAGTTTTACTGGTAGAGTTAAAAATTGTTGATCCTCAAAACTTAGAAGAGCTCCTCATTTAACTTTTCAAATATCTCAAAAAGAATTTTATATAATTAAAATATTACGAGACCTATTTTTAGATAAGGACAGTTCAGATTTAAAAAATATTAAGTACGATAAGTGTTGAGATGGTTGAGTATTTCATTGTTCTTCTTTTACTAAACTTAAAGTAATTAGAAATTATTTTTCTAGATACGAATTAAAGACAAAAAAATCTCTTGCATTTAAAAAATGATGTAAAATACATGATATGGTATTAGATAAGAAACATCTTACATTAGAAGGTTTAAATAAAATTGATCTTCTAACTAAAGAGATAAACAAATTTATAAGTTAAAGATATAGTCCGTTCAATATTGAAAGATATTGCGTACTATTCCTTTATATGATTATTTTATAATCATTTTCATTTTTAGGGAATAGTCAACATTAATGTACAGCAGGTGTATACTTATTAATGAGATCATCACCTTTAATAGAATATAGTTCAACTGTTTTATTACTTTGTTTATGAGTTGGTGCAATAACAACTGTATTTAGTTCTGTTATTGGATTATTTCAACAAGATATAAAAAAAGTTATAGCTTATTCTACTATGAGTCAATTGGCTCGAGAATGTAATACTCATTCTATTATATTCAGGCATCAAACTATATGCGTAAAAGTCATATTTAATATATTAAACCTTATTATTAATATGATTAATTCGCAGATAACCAAAGCTCATGACTCTTTAATAAAGAGTCATATTAATTCTAATCTTTTTAATTCATCTCTCTTTCAAAGATTGTACTATTACATACTTCTGTTTGTAACTATGTCAGTAAGGTGAAAGATTAGAATTATAAGTAAGTTAGTAGGAATCTCAGAGACCATACGTTTGATATTAATCTTTGTTAAATTAAATTTAATTAATTTAACACAAAACTCACCGGCTCCCCGCGCGCTGGGGATTTTTACTAAAAAATTTTTTTCATGCATTTTTTATCTAATCAATATTTTTAAAGGAATAATTAAAATTTCTTCTAGCACTAGTGATATAAAAATATCAGCTAAGGATACTACAAATAAAAATACAACTAAAGTTAATAATTCAGGTAATAATATAAATAATGCTAAAAATTTAGCATTTAATCAATGATTAGCTGGATTAATAGATGGAGATGGTTATTTTATTTTAACTAAAAAAGGTTATAGTAGTTGTGAAATAACTATGGATGCTCGAGATAAAAAAGCATTATATGAAATAAAACATAAATACGGAGGATCCATAAAACAAATTTCAAATGCTAATGCTTATAAATATAAATTAAGACATAGAGCTGGGTTAATTTTATTAATTAATGATGTAAACGGTTTAATAAGGAATCCTATACGATTATTACAAATGAATAAATTATGTGTAAAATATAGTATAGAAATAAAATATCCTAATTCTTTAACTTTTAATGATGGATGATTAAGTGGTTTTATTGATAGTGATGGTTCAATTTATTTTTGTGAAGCATCAGGTCAAGTATTTATAAGTATATCCCAGAAAAATAGATATTTATTAGAACCTTTAATAAAAATTTATGGAGGTAGAATAGATATTCTTAGTCCTAAAATAGAAGCATTTAAATTTGTTGTTTATAGAAAAGCTGAATTATTTAATTTAATAGATAATTATTTTAATAAATATCCTTTAAAAACAGAAAAAATGAAAAGAATTAATTTAATAAAACAATTTTATTTATTAAGAATTTATAGAAAAAGTCAAGATATAAACAAATTTAACGAATGAGTTAAATTCAAAGATAGATGAGAAAAATACCAAGATTAATAAAGAAATGGTCCAAAATACAAAAATTTAATTTAAAATTAAAGTATTTCAGCAATTAGGTATGATGGTTATAGCCGTAGGTTTATCTTCTTATAATATTGCTTTATTTCATTTAGTAAATCATGCTTTTTATAAAGCACTTTTATTTTTAGGCGCTGGTGCTGTTATTCACTCTGTAGGGGATAATCAAGATTTTAGAAAATATGGTGGTTTAATCTCATTTTTACCTTTAGCTTATTCAGTTATGTTAATAGCTTCTTTAAGTTTAGTTGCTTTCCCTTTTATGACTGGTTTCTACTCTAAAGATTTTATTCTTGAGTCTGCTTATGGTCAATTTTATTTTTCTAGTACTATTGTTTATTTTATTGCTACTATTGGTGCTATGTTTACTACTTTATATTCTGTTAAAGTTTTATATTTAACATTCTTAACTAATCCTAATGGACCTTTAATTAACTATAAACAAGTTGATCCTGGTAATATTTTCATTAATTTACCTTTAATTATTTTAGCTATTTTTTCTATTTTTTTTGGTTATATTACTAAAGATACTTTTATTGGATTAGCTACTGGCTTCTTCTCTGATAATAGTTTATTTATACATCCTTCACATGAAATTTTGTTAGATACTGAATTTGCTGTACCTACTTTATTTAAATTATTACCTTTTATTTTTACTTTAAGTTTAACTATAATCTCTTTAATCTTCTCTGAATTTTTTCCTAAATTTATTATTAATTTTAAATTTACTAGGTTAGGTTATAATATTTTTAGTTTCTTTAATCAAAGATTTTTTATTGAATTTTTCTATAATAAATATATTACTGATTTTGTTCTTAAATTAGGTGGACAAACTACTAAAGTTTTAGATAAAGGTTCTGTGGAATTATTAGGACCTTATGGACTTGAAAAAGGTTTATTAAATTTAAGTAAAAATATTGGTACTTTAAGTACTGGTGTTATTACTTCTTATGCTTTATATATTTTAATTGGTTTAATTTTTTATATTTGCTTGCAGTATTTTAGTTTTATTGATAATAATATTTTATTATTATTATTATTTGCTATATTTTCTACTATTAATAGAAGCTATGTTTACTAATTAATCTTTTAGTCTTATTATTATTGCTTGTTATTTTTTTTTTATTTCAATTTTCCCCTTTTAATTTATTATTTGTTTATAATAATAATTCAGATTTTTATTTTAACTACCTATATAGTAGTATACACTACTTAAAGTATGTATATATACTTCTTATTATACTATGTATACAACTATGAGAATTTTATCGGTTTAAAGTGGTAAGCTATTTGGTCCAAAGACCACATCCGTTCGATTCGGATATTCTCTGAATAAATATACAGGTTAGAGCCAGGTGGTTAGGCGTCTCAATTGGGATGAGGAATTGTTATGTTCGAATCATAATAACCTGAATACTTTATAAAAATTATATGTAAGATATAATTCTTGGTATAAAATAATATCAAGGTAAGTATATAAAGAAACTATTATGGAAAATTAGCTATATATCAAAGATACTTAGTCGAACTAAAATCTAAGAAAAATCTAATAAAAAAAAACAAAGTGAATTGAAATATCTTAGTAACTTTAGGAAAAAAAAATCAAACGAGATTCTATAATTAGTGTAAGCTAATATAGAAAAGCTTCAAAGTAAAATGGAAAAAAAAATCTGTTTGAAAATAGGGGAACCTTCCTCTAAAGCTAAATATGATATATAAGCAATAGTAAAAAGTACCGTGAGGTAAAATTTGAAATAGTAGTTTTATAAGCAGCTCAAGTTAAATCTAAGTAAAAAAATAAGAGCGTACCTTTTGCATAATGGGTCTGTAAGTTAAAATTAGAAGCAATCAGTTATTTATTTAAGATATGTTGTATATACTATTATATATATCTGTTAGTAATAACTTATATTGTTTTACTACAGGAACCCCCTGGGGTTGTGGACCGAATCACATATTGAACTCCCCCGACATGAGTAACGAGTATGCCTGATTATTATGTTAATTGGGCGACCCATAAAATGGGTAATTCTTATTATTATCGTTCTTTACAATTAGAAGTCGCAAATGTAATTTAGCATTAATCATCTCTTTCCAGGTACAAGTATTCAAGATATTGCTTTATCCTAAATCTATAGGACAATGTCCTTATGCTACTTATTGATCTTTAATTTCTTTTCACAACTTTAATACAGATTATTATATGTTAGGTAGTATAAATCATCATTTTATTAAATATCATTGATATGCTGTTGTTCTTAATAATATTTTATCTGAATTAAATACTTTGGAGAATAGAGTAGGTGTATACCCTGGAAAGGTACGATAATTTATTTAAACCGGGGTCCCCGCGCGCTCCGCGCGCGGGGACGCGTCCCCGCGCGCTCGGCGCGCGGGGACAAAGGGAAGACCAAAACAAATATAAACATTTGCTAATAATAGACAATTAGGCTTTGATAAAAAAGTTTTAGGGTTTCATAAATTACCAAATAAACTCCAAATAAAAGCAAGTTAATATAACTCATTATAAATATATTTCTTTTGGTCTTATATAAAAGTATAACTGTAATATAATATAAATGAATTATAAATATATTAGAGTATTTAAAGGGTGATATATCAAATGATAAAGTATAATTAATATATGTATAAGGAAAATTTAAAGAGTATTTTTTTTTTTTTACTGGATATTTCCTAGGAAATTGAAAAAACAAAAAATATCGGAAAGGTATGAAAAAAAAATAACGAAGTAAAAATGATAATCTTAACATTATTTTTTTTAATCTTGTCAACATCATTTAACATAAGAAGAGATGTATCTCTATACAATTCTCGTATATGTATGCTAATTCAATTTTATTGTATATATATTAGTTATAACAATTTGTTTATAAATTATTTGTATGAAAGCGTAGGTATCCTGGGTGGGCTATTCAATATTTCATCCATTTCAATAATATTTCATTTATTAATATTTGTATTGAGTTTAATAATAATAAGTCTAACAGGCTTTTATTCTAGAAAATACCTATCTTCTAATCAACAACAAAAAAATACAACTGTAAAAAATAAAAAAGGAGAACAATACACAATAATAGAATATTCATTGATAATTCAATTTATAATAACAGGAACTATATTATTAATTACAAGTAGTGATTTAGTTTCTCTCTTTTTATCAATAGAATTACAAAGTTATGGATTATATATATTATGTACAATATATAGAAATTCAGAGTCATCCACAGCTTCAGGATTAACGTATTTCCTCTTAGGGGGATTGTCATCATGTTTTATTTTATTAGGAATAGGATTAATCTATGCTAATTCAGGAACAACATATCTAGATAGTTTTTATATAATAACAAATATAACAAATATTCTAACAGAAAATGAATTAAATAACCCAATGACAAAAGATATAGCAAGTTATATACCATATTGTTTATTATTAATAACAATAGGTTTATTATTTAAAATGTCAGCGGCCCCTTTACATTTTTGATCACCAGATGTATACGATGGAATACCAACAATAGTAACTACTTTTGTAGCTATAATACCAAAAATATCACTAATAGTGATATTATTCCATTTAGTTCATTTTACAAATAATATATATATAACATCAGAATATACATGAACAACTAGTTTATTAATAAGTAGTTTATTATCACTAATCATAGGAACAGTATTAGGATTAACTCAAATAAGAATAAAAAGATTATTTGCATATAGTACAATCTCACATTTAGGATTTATATTATTAGCTATAAGTATAAATAGTGTAGAATCAATACAATCTTTTATATTTTATCTAATCCAATATAGTATATCTAATTTAAATGCCTTTTTAATATTAATTAGTATAGGGTATACATTATACTTTTTTATAAATCAAAATAAAAGCTATAATAATTTAATAGAAAAGAATAACTCACCTATTCAATTAATAAGTCAAATAAAAGGTTATTTTTATATTAATCAAACATTAGCATTAAGTTTAGCAATAACTCTGTTTTCTTTTGCGGGAATTCCACCACTAATAGGGTTTTTTGCCAAATTGATGGTATTCTCAGCAGCATTACAAAATGGGTTTGTTTTCTTAGCTTTAATAGCAGTAATTACTAGTGTAATAAGTGCTGTTTATTATTTAAATGTGGTTAAATTTATGTTTTTTGAAGAACAACCTTACAATACAAGTAAAGAATTATTTAATGCCCCTGCTCAGATAATAGATAATAATAAAGAAGTTGAAAGTAAATTCTCTTATACTAATGTTTCTTTATCTAATGCATTATCTATCCCTATTTCTATTTTAACATTAATAATTGTTTTATTTATGTTTACTCCTGATCAAGTGTTACATATGTCAAATTTATTATCTATTATTCTATTTACACCTTGTAACTTCTTTTAATTAACAGAATTCCCGCGCGCTCCGCGCGCGGGGACAAGTAGTATATTTTTTATATAACTATATATTTAATATAATTAAATTAAGTAATATTACTAATTAAGCGTTAGTTTATACAAAAAAGTATGAGAATTTTAAAAAATTATCCTTTATTAAAAATAATGAATTCATATGTAATAGATGCACCTACACCATCTAATATTAGTTATTTATGAAATTTTGGTTCATTATTAGGTTTATGTTTAGGTATACAAATAGTTACAGGTGTTACTTTAGCAATGCATTACACTCCTAGTGTATTAGAAGCTTTTGATTCGATAGAGCATATTGCATAAGCATAATGTGTTCTTTAAATCAAGCTAAATGCTGGAAAATCTAATTATAAGACAATCAGCAGGTAACCATAAGATATATCTTATGGATCTTCAGAGACTATACGCTTGACATCTGGTCTCGATAGAGATTAGATGATGAAATAGTCCAATATTAACCGGAAGGTAAAAAATTTTTTGATTATTAATCTATACTTATTTATGGGTATAAGTTTATTATATTCTATTTATGTATCGGGTTATAAAAATAAAATGGGATTTTTCCACTTTTCTACTCATAGCTCTTGCTTGGAGAAAAAGGATGAAAGAAACACCAAAGGTGTTTCCAATGACGATTTCTTTCATTGATTTTCAGGATTTACAGATGCAGAAGGAAACTTATTAATTACTTTAGATCGTGAATATATTAAGTTTAGATTTAAAATAAATTTACATATTGACGATGTTAAGGTTCTATATCTAATAAAATCTAAATTAAATATAGGTAGAGTTTATGAAGAGAATGCTAAAAATCGTTGTTCTTTTATAGTAGAAAAATATTCAGATATAAAAAATGTAATATGTCCTCTTTTTAAAAAGTTATCCTTTACATACTAGTAAAAAACTAGATTTTGAAAATTTTTATGAGGCTGTTCTTAAAAAAAAAAAATCTATCTAATGCTCATATGCAAAGAATAATATTTCTTAAAAATAGTATGAATTCTAAAAGGGATGTATTTACATATAATACTTCAAAATCTCAAATTATAATAACCCTAACTGATTCTTAGGTTTTTTAGAAGGTGAAGGTACTTTTGGTATTAAAGTTGGATCTGCTTTGTATTTACAAGTAGCTCAAAAAAAAAATACAAGTCAAGAAAGTTTAAATGCTATCACAACCTTCTTAACTGAATTATCTAACAATACTTTATATAACAGTAAAATATTGCCTTTGAATGTAGTAAGTACGATTAATGTTAGAACAAATGTAGTATCTTTAGTTGTTAATAGTGTAGATGCTCTATATTATTATATACTACCTTTTTTAAATACGTCTAAGATGTATACACGTAAAGCTATTGATTTTAAATTATGAAGATTAGCTTTATTGTTAAAAATACATGGTTATTTTTTTTTTTTTTACCGGAAGGAAGGTAAAAAATTATTTTTAGATATATCAGATATTATTAACAAAAGATACACTACAGGTTTTATAGGAGAAACTGATAAAATAATTGAGGAGATAGAGATATAAAACTATTTTATCCTCCCTTTGATGTTAAAGCTAATATACCTCATGTAGATAATGTACGAGCATTTAGTATTAAAAATAAATCTGAAAACCCTAAAAGAGTATATATATATACAAATGAAGGTATGGTTAGTGGTTCTCCTTTTGTTTCATATAGTGCAGCACATAAGCACTAGGATTAAAACCAAGTAGTAATACATGCAATCGTTATATAGATACAGGTAGATTATATAAAAATAAATATATATTTTCCTCTAACCCCATAGATAGATCGTCTAGGGATTAGAAGATAGTAGATTTATAATCTCTTTTGATTATGCGTGATGTAAATAATGGATGATTAATTCGTTACTTACATGCTAATACAGCATCTGCTTTCTTTTTTTTAGTATATTTACACATAGGTAGAGGTATGTATTATGGATCATACCAAAGACCAAGAACATTAACTTGAGCAATTGGAACTATAATTCTTGTAGTTATGATGGCTATAAAAGTGATATGGCCAAATTGATTGGAGGTTTATCAAGTTAAATATTCTAATAATAATAATAATAATATCATTTCACCTACTTTACCTTTTAATAAAGGTAGAACAAGAGCTATTCGTAGAATTGGTCCTCATAACATTGATGTACTATCTATAATAATATGTGGTATGTTAGGTGATTGATGAGGTAACAAAATAAAAGGTCAACAGATGGATAGTGTTCGGTTTAGTGTAGAACAAGGTGTAAAAAATTCTGCTTATATACATCATCTTAATATTTTTTTACATGAATTAGGTTATTGTTCTAATGTTACACCTAAATTAGTGGTAAAATCCGAATCATTGGTTGACAAACGTTTAGACCCTTCATCTACTCGGTATAACTATAGATTAACAACTTATAGCTTTACTAGTCTATTATGAGTTTATAACTCATTTTATCACGAAGTTGAAGGTAATATGAAAAAAAAAATACCAAAATGGATAGGAGAATTTATAACACCTTTAGGTTTAGCTCATTGAATTATGCAAGATGGATCTAGACAAAAAAATCAAGGTATATCTCTTGCAACTAACAGTTTTACATATGAGGATTGTGTTTGGTTAAGTAAAATACTTAGTGAAAAATATGATCTTAAGACCAGTGTGATAAAAGCAGGACATATTGATCAATGAAAGATAAGTATATGAAAACAATCTATGGCTGATTTAGTTTTAATAGTTAAACCCTATATTATAGACGAAATGAAATATAAATTTATTGGATATCTTTAATTTGAGACCAAAAATCAAAGTCCTACTTTAATTTAGAGTATATGCAATATATAATTAAAAATATACTGTTTTTATTAATTACATTAATTAAATTATACTGTTTTTATTAATTACATTAATTAAGAACTAAAGTAGAATACCCTGACAGGGGTATTGGGTATATTACCTGGCTACACTAGTGAAAACGGTTAAACATTCGTTATCTGTTTAAAGACCGTCGGTTAATTATATAATCGCTACAGACTGGGTCACTAGTGGGTGTCTGAAACGATACTTAATGTACAGTCGGAAGTTCCTAACTTAAAAAGTTACACAAGGCTTTAGATGATTTATATTATAAAGATATCTGCTAAATATCGGGACTAATTTATTGATAAAGTACAGGGGCACTATATAGATAAATTTAAATATAGTTAGTCGGAACTTTGACAGCTTTCTTGGGTTATTTACATAGCCCAAAATGGTTTAATATAAATATTTCCTTTTTATATTATTAAATATTTTTCTTTATATATTCTATATTATAAAACGAGGAAAAATTGAAGATAAAAGTAAAAAAGGACATAAAGTAAAACAATTAAAGTATAATGTAAATAAAGGATTATACAACAAAATTAGTCTTTTATGAGTTATAAAGGACCAGCACGGACATAGGTCTAGTTTAAGGAAATATTCTTCAAATTGTTCTGCAAATAATAGTCTTGATATTTCTGATAGATTAAAGGAAATAATTAAAGAATGTCCCCGCGCGCTCCGCGCGCGGGGACGCGTCCCCGCGCGCTCCGCGCGCGGGGACCCAGGTTTAAATCCTGTATATATTTTTGATAATTTAAATTTAGAAAATACTAAGAAACAAATATTAAATGATACTAGAGGTTTAAGTGTATATATATTATAATTAATAAAATAACTAAAGATTATTATATAGGTTCTGCAGCAACAAATAGATTTTATTCTAGATTTAGTAATCATCTTATTTATTTTAGAGGTAGCAAAATAGTAAAATTAGCGGTTAAAAATATAATTTATCCCCGCGCGCTCCGCGCGCGGGGACCCGTAAATTTTGCTTTTATAGTATTAGAATTCTATCCTAATATTGTTACAAAAGAAAATAATAAGGAACTAATAGATTTAGAAGATAAATATTTAAAAATATTGTTGCCTAATTATAATATATTAACTGAAGCAGGATCTAGTTTTGGATATAAACATACTGAAATCGATCGTCAAAAAATGAAAGATATATATACTGACGAAAGACGTGAAAGAATAGGTAGTCCCCGCGCGCTCCGCGCGCGGGGACCCCCGTTTAAATAGAGGTAAGAAATTATCTCAAGAAACAATAGAAAAAATGAGAGAAAAAGCTTTAAAAAGACCACCAATGTCAGAAGAGACTAAACAAAAATGTATAACAAATACAAAACTCGTTACTTTGTACAATTTAAATGGTACTATTTATGGTGAATATCTTACTATTAAAGATGCAGCAAAAGCTATAAATTGTAATGAAAAAACAATAAGAAGAGCGTTACAAACAGAAAAAAAAATTAGTAAAAAAACAATGAATAGTGAAAGCTTTTAGTGAATAGACATTAATCTAAATATTATACTTTATTTATATTAAATCATAGTCCCATTATTAACAATCTTTTTGCAATCTTTATAGAAAAAAAAAGATTAAAGTGGTATAACCCGACAGGGATATAGAATAGTCTTTAAGATTATTTGGCGATATTAGTGAAAACGATCAAAGAGATTTTAAATACTTCAAGATCGTCGGTTATATAAATGATCGCGACAGACTGGATCACTAATGGGTGGCTGAAACGCTGCTTAATGCACAGTCGTACTTCGGCATAAGCCGCAGAATATAAAGTTATTCTGGCTTATTATGAATATATTAATAAGTAAGTTTGTATGTTTTACCTTATGGTCAAATGTCATTATGAGGTTTAATAGTAGAGCCTCAAATGTATAGTTTATATTTAAATTTATTTTTATTATTAATAACACCTTTTATATTAAAAACATCTAAAGTAAGCAGACTTAAAGGTATTTATAGGATTGGTCCACATAATAAAGATATATTATCTATAATTTTTGGATCTTTACTTGGTGATGCTCATGCTGAAAAAAGATTATTAGGTTCAGGTACTAGAATTACTTTTTTTCAAGAAGGTTCACATATAAATTATATTTTATATTTACATAAACTGTTTTCAGATTTTGGTTATTGTAATCCTAAAATACCTTCTATAACAACTAGATTAGGGGTTAAAGGAAAAGTTAGAAAAATAATAAGATTTTCTACTTGAACATACACAAGTTTCAATTGAATACATGATTTGTGATATAAAAATAACATTAAATGTGTTCCAGAATGTATAGGTGAATATTTGACTCCTTTAGCTTTAGCAATATGAATTATGGATGATGGAGGTAAAGTAGGTAAATCTTTAAAATTTGCAACTAATTCTTATACATATAATGATTGTTTAATTTTAGTTAAAGCTTTAAATGATAATTTTAACTTAAAAGCCTCTATTCAATTAGCTGGAGCTAAAGATCAATATATTATTTATATATGAAAAGAATCTATGGAAGATCTTAGAAAAATAGTAGATCCTTATATAATACCTGAAATGAAATATAAAATTATTTAGATATATAATTATATATAGTTATATAGTATAATATAAAGTAATTTTTACTAAAAATTTATATAATAAGCTATATAGCGATACTGATGTTAAGAGGTCAAAAATGTTTGTTTAGCATTAAGACCCTCGATAGAGTAAACTATCGCGACAGACTGGTTCATCGGTGGGTGTCTGAAATGATGCTTAATGTACAGTCGGAATCTTTAATATATCTATATATATATATTCACAAGGCATTATAGCTACCTGCGATAGAGCAGTTTATAATGTACATGGTTTACTTTTTTTAAACACGGTATACACCGAGATTTTTAATCTAAAAAAAGTAAATTAAAGATTTGGCTACAGTTATTACAAATCTTATGAGTGCTATACCATGAGTTGGACAAGATATTGTTGAATTCCTTTGAGGTGGTTTACATGAGGAACCATACTACGGTGACGTAGTTTTTAAAATCCTGCTTAATGCTGAAAAATCTTTTAATTTAGGTTTTGCATACGATTTATTCTTGATTTTAATATCAATTATTAACGTAAAAATTGCAAAGACATGGAGACAATCGGCAGGGGTAAGAAGTTTGCACACTTCAGAAGCCTCTCAGAGACTACATGCAGGAGATCTCACATATGCTTATTTAGTTGGTTTGTTTGAAGGTGATGGTTTTTTTTCTATTACAAAAAAAGGTAAATATTTAACATACGAATTGGGTATTGAATTGTCTATTAGAGACGTACAGTTAATACATAAGATTAAAAGTTTATTAGGTGTAGGTGTTTTAAGTTTCAGAAAAAGAAATGAAATAGAAATGGTATCTTTAAGAATTAGAGATAAAAATCATTTGAAAAATTTTATTATACCTATATTTGATAAATATCCTATGTTTTCTAATAAACAATATGATTATTTAAGATTTAGAAATGCTTTACTATCAGGTATTATTTATTCAAATGATTTACCTGAATATTCTAGAAGTAGTAAATCTTTAAATTCTATAGAATCTATTATTAATGCTCCTTATTTTTCTGCTTGATTAGTCGGGTTTATAGAAGCAGAAGGTTGTTTCAGTGTTTCTAAATTATATAAGGATAAGGATTATTTAGTAGCTAGTTTCGATATTGCTCAAAGAGATGGAGATATTTTAATATCTGCTATCCGTATGTATTTATCTTTTTCTACTACAGTATATTTAGATAAAAATAATTGTTCCAAATTAAAAGTTACAGGTGTAAGATCAATAGAAAATGTTATTAAATATTTGCAAAATGCTCCTGTAAAATTATTGGGTTATAAGAAGTTACAATATATATTATGATTAAAACAATTACGCACTATATCTAGATATACAGAAAAAATTAAAATACCTTATAAATACTAAATAATGAGATCGTGACATAGTCCGAACAATAAAGCAATTTATTGAGTGTAACGATAATTTATTTTAAATGAAGTTACCAACAGATTCGCTCAGTTAATAATGCTACATTAAATAGATTCTTTTCTCTACATTTTGTATTACCTTTTGTCTTAGCTGCTTTAGTTATAATGCATTTAGTTGCATTACATGATACAGCTGGATCTGGTAATCCTTTAGGTGTTTCAGCTAATTATGATAGAATACCTTTTGCACCTTATTACGTATTTAAAGATTTAATTACTGTGTTTATCTTTTTCTTTGTTTTATCTGTATTTGTTTTCTTTATGCCTAATGCTTTAGGTGATTGTGAAAATTATGTAATGGCTAATCCTATGCAAACACCTTCAGCTATTGTTCCTGAGTGATATAAATAAGATGTCACTTAATCTCGCTATTTGCTGGGAATTCTTATGTTTTTGAGACTATCAGCAGGTAACCTTTATAGGATCTTCAGAGACTACACGCGAGACACATTTAAATGTGAAGAAATAGTCCAAACAATATATAAATATATTGAATAATATAATAATTAATCTTAAAATGATATTCTTCCTTTTTATGTTTTTGCTAGTATGGTCTTTTATAGTACTCGATCTACAAAAGGTATTTTTCGTTTAACTAAAGCTGAACGAGCTTTAATTTCAATACCTGATGAGATAAAAGATGTTTTGATTGGTATTTTATTAGGTGATGCTCATATTTCGATAAGATCTCTAACAGCTAATTATAGATTAGTTTATGGCCAAACTACAAAACATAAAGAGTATTTTAATCTTGTGTACAATTTGTTTAAACCTTTTTGTACTAAAGATTATATACCTCAATTTAAGACAATATCCCCGCGCGCGGAGCGCGCGGGGACCCGTTGATAAAAGATATAATGAAACATATACTTCTTTTCATTTTATTACTATGCAACTTCCTTGTTTTAATATATTTTTAGATATGTTTTATGTGTTAAATATAAAAGTTATTCCTAATAATATTTATGATTTATTAACTCCTAGAGGTTTAGCTTTTTGAATAATGGATGACGGTAGTCTTCATGGTAAAGGTTTACATATAAGTACTTATAGTTTCTCTACTGAAGATATTGACAAACTGTTATTTGTATTGCAAGATAAATTTGGTCTTAAATGTTCAATACATTATAATAGGGATAAAAAACCTAGAATTTATATTTTTAAAGAATCTATGGATAAACTAAGATATTTAGTTAGTCAATATTTTATAAAAGAAATGCTTTATAGATTATCCCCGATATCATTTTTGGATTAATTATTAAAACGATCTTCTTCCTTTTTATGCTATTTTAAGATCTATACCTTCTAAAATTTTTGGTGTTATAGCTATGTTTGGTGCTATTTTAATTTTATTAATTTTACCTTTTGTTGATAAATCTGTAGTTAGAGGTATACAATTCAGACCTCTAAGTAAAATAGCTTTTTATGTTTTCGTTGCTAATTTCTTAGTTTTAATGCAACTTGGAGCCAAACACGTTGAAGACCCTTTTATTATGCTTGGTCAATTAAGTACTATTTTATACTTCTCATATTTTTTAATTATAATACCTGTTCTTAGTCGTATTGAAAATATTTTAATGGATTTAGGTATTAAATCTTAATAATTTTTCTAATTTTAGTTACAAGATATTTTTTTTTTTATTTTTACATCTTATGATGTGTTACTTGTTTTATATTATATTCCCCCGCGCGCACCGCGCGCGGGGTATTCCCCCGCGCGCTCTGCGCGCGGGGGTGGGGAAACCGTTGATAATCTTTGATATATAGTCCAAAACAAACCCATTTTGGGTTCATATTTAATTCGCCATGCGAAGGTGGGTCATTCTATTTGAATGTTAAAGAAATTTACTTCAAAGTTTTTAAAAAATGTTTGCATGCCACTGCTGTTCCTTTTAGGATTAGATATAAAATTTAAATATTTTGGAATTCGTGTGGTCCTCTTCGTTTAGTATTATTCTCAGATGGTACTTTAGATTTAGAAGCTATCGCAAGATATTCTAATGAATATATGGCAATACAGCCTATAGAACAAAGAGCTGTCGATAAGCTAGCTCTTATAGATACTAGGCTTAATAAGATGCATGATATTGCTGATTTAATAAAATATAGGGAAGGACCATTAGATGTAAGTCCCTTAATTTCCCCCGCGCGCTCCGCGCGCGGGGACTCTTTTCTCTTTATTAAATTATTTAATTGCTCTGTTTATTTTTGCATTATTTATATATATACTTTTTTTTTTGCTTTCTTGTGGTTAATTTCTGTATTGTAATATATTTCTATATTTTAATTTATGCTTTTTTTTATTATCTTAGGGAGGCTTTATAATTCCTAATAATCTAAACTAAATACTGTATTTAATATTCATTAGAGTATCTAGTCTATTTAGTAATTTTTTACTTTAATTGGTTTTTGCTCTATGCTTCTATATATTCATATAATTACTTTATTTCTATTTTTGGTTTATTTTTTTATTTTTTAGGTTGCGCTCCGCGCGCGGGGATTATAAAGTGTAGGTTTATTATAATTTTTATATACTAGCCTCGTGGACTTATAGGTAAATTGTTGTATTATATATCGGGGTCCCCACGCGCTCCGCGCGCGGGGATAATTTAAAAATATAAATTGTATAATATTTATATATATATCTTATAGATAATATAAGGTGTTACACTAGACTTAAAAGTATTAAGGAGGAAATTTTAAAGCTTTATCAAAAAGATAACACTCATAAATTTAACTATTAATATTCCCCCGCGCGCTCCGCGCGCGGGGGGGTATAGGTTATATTCTTCTAAAACCCGTATCTCTCTATTTGTATTTTTAAAATTATTAGTCCATAAATGAGAAGATTATCGAGCCAATTAAAATTTTCCTTATGATACCTAAAGCTAATCTGGAGGGAATTTTTTTTTAATTTTATCTAAAATGATATCACTCTTGTCTTTACTATTAATACCTTTAATAGGTATCTTAATTATATTATTCAAAACATCGTATGGTTTAAATACAAACGGTTCTAATCAAATAAAACAGATAGGTTTAACAACTAGTATTATTAATTTAATTGTTTCTTTAATAATATTTATCTTATTCGATTTTAGTGGTAAAGAATATCAATTTATACAAATTGAAGAACATTATAATCTAAGTTATTATGATTTATACTTAGGTGTTGACGGAATATCTATATATTTTATATTATTAACTACTATAATAATACCAATTGCTTTGGTATCTAATTGAAATTCAATACAAGGAAATACTGTAATATCTTTTGTAACTATAATATTATTATTAGAAACATTATTATTAGCAGTTTTCTTAGTTTTAGATATTTTATTATTTTATATTTTTTTTGAAAGTATTTTACCACCTTTATTTTTATTAATAGGGTTATTTGGGTCTAGTGATAAAGTTAGAGCTAGTTTTTATTTATTTTTATATACTTTATTAGGTTCTTTATTTATGTTACTATCTATAATTACAATGTCATCTATAATGGGTGCAACTGATTTTGATGCATTATCAAAAGCAAATTATAATTATATAACACAACTTTTTTTATTTTATGGTATTTTTTTATCTTTTGCTGTTAAAACACCAACTATTTTTTTAAATACTTGATTGTTAAAAGCTCACGTTGAATCACCTTTAGCAGGTAGTATTATTTTAGCTGGTATGAAAAACTATGCCAACTATAAACCTAAGAAATTGCTTGGAAGACCTAAATGTTAGGTTTATAAGCAGAAATTTATTAAAAATTTTTCAGAGACTTTCACTTAGGAGCAATTAAATGTAATTTAAATTGTATTATAAAAAATATTCCCCTTTATAGTTGTAATAATAGTATTGATAAATTAAAAATTTTAGCTTCTTATTTAGCAGGATTAATAGAGGGAGAAAGATCAAAGCTTTAACCTGTTAATATGCCTATTTAATTATAATAGTACCCCGCGCGCTCCGCGCGCGGGGGAGTTTATTAATAAAGATTTAACCAGGACCCGTTGGTTTAATTCTTAAAAAGACTTTATAGGTATTATTCTTAAAGGATAAAATTGCGTGTATTTATGAACTTAGTCTTATTAAAATTTTAATTACAATTTCTTCCCTAAATTTGTTCAATTACATATATTATTATCTTGAATTAATAATAAAATTTATATTAAAGACTAATAACCTTTAGATTCTTTTATTCAAAAAAAAAAAAAGAATTATCTTTTTATAATCTCAAAATAAATATACTTAAAAAGATTGTATGTTATAATTATCTTAGAAAAGATTATGATCATGATTTATAAAATATTTTGACCAAAAGAGCATAAAGGTGAGAATAAGGACTTATAATAGTAATTTTATTTTACTTAATTATTTAAAAGTATTATTTATTGAGTTGTAAATATCTATATTCTTTATATTAAAAATAAATATTAAATTTATTAAAAAAGGATATAAAAGTAATCAAGAAAATATTTAAAAATTAAATAATATAAATAACCATTGAAAAAAGGGAGCCAATTTTTTTTAATAATAATACATTTAATTGCTAAGATATAGTCCAACTGTTATGTAAATAATAGAAAACCTACAAAATTAAAATTTATTGAAAATAGTCCCCCCGCGCTGAGCGCGGGGGGGACAAGTAGGTAAAAATTTGATAGTTTTAAAATTAAGTTTATATGGTATATTTAGATTAATATTACCGTTATTACCTAAAGCTACTATAGATTATACATTTGTAGTTTATGTTATAGGAGTTATAACTATATTGTATGCTAGCTTTAGTACATTAAGAACTATAGATATTAAAGAACTTATAGCTTATTCATCTGTATCTCATGCAGCTGTTTATCTTTTAGGTGCATTTAGTAATACTATTCAAGGTATTGAAGGTGCAATTACTTTAGGATTAGCTCACGGGTTTGTTTCTTCAGGTTTATTTATTTGTGTAGGAGGTATTTTATACGATAGATCTTCAACGAGGTTGATAACGTATTACAGAGGAATGACTCAATTAATGCCTATTTTCTGTGTTTTATTCTATATTTTATCTTTAGGTAATTGTGCTACACCTTTAACTTTAAATTTCATTGGAGAATTTATGTCTCTTTATGGTGTTTTTGAAAGAATATCTTTATTAGGTGTTTTAGCCACTAGTTCTATGGTCTTTTCTGCAGCCTATACTATATTTATGTTTAATAGAATAGCTTTTGGTGGTAAATACTCTTCTTATTTTTTTAATTATGTTAAAGATTTAAGTAAAAGAGAATTTGCTCTTTTACTTTCTCTTGTTGTATTTACAATTTTATTTGGTATCTATCCTTCTATTATACTTGATGGTTTACATTACTCAGTCTCATCTTTAATTTATAATTTCTAATATTTTTATATTTCTATTAGTTTTTTTTTCTTTTACCCGGTTAC